ATAGGAGAATGTCAGGATCAATTACCGAAGGAGATATAACTATTTCGTAAGTTGTAGAGACAGACTAGTTGGGGTAGCAGAAGCGGAACCGGCTTTTAATAAAAATCGTTCGAAAAAAAAAAGTTCGCGTCACAATTTGAAGTGAGTCTAGAATAAAGTATTCCGTGTGATCCCGATAATGGGATCTATTAATATACCCGATAGGATTGATGCTAGTGCACGAATGATCATAGCTATTTCAATAGAACTTTTTGAAATTGAAATTGATGGAGAAACTAATGAATTTTGTATATAAGTTGTGGATGCATCGCTCCTCCCATTCTTCCCAGTGAACATTAATTTAATTATTTTGAGATAATAGTAGATAGAGATGACACTTGTGACGAGCGCTACCAGAACTGATGGGTACGAACCAGCTTTCCATCCATGCCAAAAGAGATAGAGTTTACCGAAAAAACCGGATGGTGGAGGGATACCCCCTAGGGATGGTGAACGTAAAACCGGAGAGAATGTTAGAACAGGATCCTTCATATATAATCCCGCGTAATCCCTAATATTATCAGTTCCGGTTCGTAAACCAAATGAGGTGATACGAGCAAAAGTTCCCAGATTCATGAGGATATAAATAAACGTATAAGTTATCATACTTGCGTAACCGTTCTCCGGGTCTGCAGCAAGTACTCCAATCATAATATATCCAATTTGACTTATAGAGGGATAAGCTAGCATACGTTTCATGCTTATTTGAGTAACGGCAATTAGATTTCCTAATATCATGCTAGAAGTAGCCAATAATCCTACCACGACATGCCACTCATTAGATAAATATGGAAAAATTAGACCGAAGAGTCGCGTAAATAAAGCTGGAGCTGCTACTTTAGAGGTAACAGAGAAAAAAGCAACGACTGGTGTAGGAGAGTCAGAGTCGAAAAGAAGATTTTCGATCTTTCCGCTCATTCAGAACCGTGCATGAAATTCTTACTTCACACGGCTCTTGGTTCATAGGAGATTCACGCCTGATATTGCTCCCAGAACCTTCCTCGTGTATGTTTCAAACCCATTATTGCTTGAATAATTCATAATCATTCAATATGAGGACTAATTGTTAACTTCTCGAGGAATCCCTCATCATTTGTTTAGATTACCCACCAGCAGTTTTGTCTCGAATTTTTTCTTGCTTGTTTGTCCTTCTTCATTTTTCACCGGAATCCTTTCAACAACTAAAACAACTTGTTGAGTTGGTAGGCACACACGCCCGGCGGGAGATACAAATTGTGACTTTTTTCATTTTGACATGATTTTGCCACCTGTGTTATAATATTATTGGTAAATGGCCACAATGGTATTGGTTGGCATCCATGGCTGAACGGTCAAAGCACCCAACTCATAATTGGCGAATTCACAGGTTCAACTCCTGTTGGATGCAAATAAAAAAAAAAGTTGACAAAAAAGAGTTGATAACTAAGAAAACTATCTATGAAACAGATAGGTTTAAAGCTGCTAGTAGCGAAGACCAAATTAATATACTATACAGGAGTTACAGAAAAAACAAAGAGAATTTAAGGAAAACAGACAAAGTGAGAAGGATGCTACGGAAAAATCAAAAAACCAATTAATTACAGAAAAGTCTATTCGTTTGTTACAGCAAAACCAATATACTTTTCATGTAGACTCGAAATTAACTAAAACTGAAATGAAAAATTGGATTGAAGCATTTTTTGCTGTCAAAGTGAAGGGCATCAATAGTAGTCGGGTGGCCAATAAAAAAAGAAGAAGTAAATTGAGTTTGAATTCTACGAGTAGAAAAAAAATGATTGCTAGACTTCGAGATAATTATATAATTCCACTATTTATAAACTAATAGTTAAAAATATTAACTTTCTATCAAATAAAATATTACGCATAAACATAAAAGGGAAGAATAAGTATGGCCATATGATTATATGAAGCATATACTCCAGGCACCCGGAACCGGTCCATTTTGCGATTTGGAGAAACAACAGAACTCAAGCCCCATAAGCAATTAACTTACCATGGAATGTCTAGAAATGGCCGCAACAATGCGGGAATCATCACCAGTAGACATAGGGGGGGCGGGCACAAGCGTTTACGTCGTAAAATTGATTTTCGGCGAAACAAGTTGGGTGTTGCTGGAAGAGTAGCCAGTATCGAATACGACCCCAATCGCAATGCCTTTATTTGTTTAATTAACTACACAGATGGTGATAAAAGATACATTTTGCACCCACGGGGTATAGGGGTTGGAGATATCATAACGTCTAGTTCTGACGCATCAATTTCAATTGGAAATGCCCTACCTCTGAGTGCGGGTTGAATACTTGATTTGCGTATTCCGAAACTAATCGATCGGGTTGTAGGCTGGGCCCGTAAACCTGGCACTACTTCGAACCTATTAAATAATAATAGGAGTAAACCTGGTTGGGGTAACCCAATAGGGACAGTAGCACGTGCTAAAGCCTAGAGCAATTAAATAATACATCAATTTATAAAGGTAAGATAATATGGAAGCGAGTAAATAATCTCAAAATTGGAACGACGAACAAAAAAAGGGCGTCTTATGCACATATTGGTAGAAAGTGCAGATTCAAAACACTCGATTTGGCAGTCAGAGGCAACATCGAAGCCATATATATATGTATAGAATACATAAAAATTACAATATATCAAAGCCAAAGGGAAAAAGTTTCCTAAGTTATCTCGGACATTGACTAATGCTAACGCGAATCATCGAAGTCACCAATTCTGCTGCTAAATTCTTAGGAAATACTGTATTCTTAGAATAAAGCCAGGTGCGGACAAAAAAGCCAAGGATACAATAGAGAAAGATGGTCCAAAAATTAGTTGCTTATGCTTGCTTCAGTAGGCATCAATTTGGTACTGCGGAAACCCAGCAGCAATATCTAATCCCATTTTTCGTATCCGGAAAGCTGTATGCTTCGAAAGAAGCTTGTACAGTTTGGGAAGGGATCTTCCCCAGTCGTTTTCTTCCCTTTAAGAAAAAGTAAGAGGGGAGGGAGGTCTACCTCGACCAAAATGCCTTTAGGTACCATTATACATAATATAGAGTTAAAATCTGGGAAAGGCGGATAATCGGTTAGAGCTGCTGGCACAGCAGCAAAAGTAATTGCAAAAGAAGGTCAATTGGCTACACTAAGACTACCTTCCAGCGAAATTCGTTTAATATCTCAAAATTGCTTAGCAAGTGTAGGACGGGTCGGAAACATCGATATCAACAACGAAGGTTTGGGAAAAGCTGGGTCCAAGCGCTGGTTAGGGAGACGGCCCGAAGTGAGAGGTTCAGCTACGAATCCTGTGGATCACCCCCACGGAGGGGGAGAAGGCAGGACGTCGATTGGTAGGAAGAAACCGTCAACCCCTTGGGGGCATGTCGCACTTGGAAAAAGAAGTCGGAAAGGAGGGAAATATAGCAACCCCCTGATACTTCGTCGACGCAAAGGTTATTGATAGATGGAAATATTAAGCGGGGGGCTAATCGGCTACGGCACGTTCATCAAAAAAAGGTCCTTTTGTAGCTAATCATTTAATACGAGAAATTGAAAATCTTAATATACGAAGAGAGAGAAAATTAGTTGTAACTTGGTCTCGCGCTTCTGCAGTCGTACCTATCACGATCGGTCACACCATTGCCGTTCATAATGGGCGGGAGCACCTACCTATTTATGTAACCGATCGCATGGTGGGTCATAAATTAGGGGAATTTGTACCCACTCGGAATTTTAGGGGACATGCAAAAAATGATAAAGGATCCCGTCGATAATTAGGAAATTATACTTCATGAAAAATAAAAACAAATCGGAAATTGGGGCGCGAGCCTCGGGAAAAAATATCCGCGCGTCAGCTATCAAAATACGACGGATTACCGATCGAATTCGGGGTTGTTCGTACGGAGAAGCACTTGTATTACCCGAATTTATGCCTTACAGAACCTGTTATCTCATATCGCAATTGATTCTCTCCGCAGCGGCAAACGCCAATACCAATTTAGGATTGAATAAATCCGATTTGTTCATTAGTGAGGCTTGAGTCGAGAATTCTACATATTTGAAAAGGTTCCGTCCTCGAGCTCAAGGCCGGGGTTACCCGATAAAGAAACCCACCTGTAAATTAACAATTAAGTTAAACTCAAATTTTATTGGAAAGATAGAAAGATGACTCCATAAAAAAAGTTCAATAATTGGAACGTGTTGAGAGGTTAAATAAAACTGCGAAAAAACAACTAAGTAAAAAATAATCTAATATTGAGTTGAGGAGAAATAGATACGGGACGAAAGATTCATCCACTCGGTTTTCGACTCGGTGTAAGTTAGAAGCATTATTCTCATCGGTTCGCGCAAACAAAAGATTACCCAAAGTTTCTTGAAGGGGATAGGCAAATACGCACCTCTGTCGAAAAGTATATTGCAAAACATGTGAAGGACGCCACAAACTACGGCGGAGTTGGGCATATCGAAATCCAACGAAAAACGGATCTTATTCGGGTTGATATACATACGGGATTTCCTGATCTACTCGTTGAGGAACAAAGTTTGGGGATTACTCAAATGAAGAGCGATATCGAAAACATCTTAGGAATCGAAAGTCGGAAGCTCAGGGTAATACTAAGTAGTATAATCCAACCCTATGGGGAACCAAAAATCTTGGCGGAGCATGTTGCCTCACAATTAAGAAATAGAATTCCTTTTCGACGAACTATGAAAAAAGCTATTGAACTGGTTGCAAGAACTAGCGATAGGGGGATTAAGATACAAATATCCGGACGCCTCAATGGTAGTGAGATGGCTCGAGTTGAATGGGCTAGGGAAGGTAGAGTGCCCCTACAAACCATTAAAGCCCGTATAGGCTATTCCCACCACCCGGCTCAGACGATTCATGGGGTTTTAGGCATAAAGACCTGGATTTTTCGGGGTACTGAGTGATCCCTCCCAATGAAAGAAAAACTCTCTATTGAATTTTGATGCAACCTAGGGCAGTTTCATCCTATTCTAGTTTCACTACTTCTCACTTTAAACCCCAAAAGATCTTTGCTACGCTTAGTGTGCGACTCGTCCGAACGACATCTCTTTATCCATAAAAAAACTAATCAATTGAGTAATGAGCCCTCTATTTCCGAGTACTAAATAAGGGAATACGGAAAACGGAGTGGGGTTATCTCGCCACAAATGAAACTTTTATCCACGAAAAGTTTTTTTTGGGGGAAGCTGAAAACATTATCGATTTATGACTATTTCGAGAAGTAAAAATCAAAATAGTTGAAGTTTTTTCTCTCGAAATCGTGTGGTTAACCGCTTAACTCCCAAAAAGTTGCGTGATGTAGCACAATTGCCGAATTGTCAATAATAGAGCTATGAGTCAATTAATGCTGGGAACGTTGACTCAATGAAATCGGTATAGGGTAAAAAGCTCCGCCGCTGAGGGAGAACCAAAACGTCTGCTCTAAGAGACTGAAAGAACGAGGGGACTTCCGAATTTCTTTTATTCAATTAATTAAGAGATTCGGCGGACGGGATGGCGAGAGAAGCCCACATCTCAAAAGAAAAAGAAAAATTAGAAGATCGAGCATATTCTCGCCCGTGGATTTAGCACCAAGTAATATCTAAACCGCTATTTATAAAATGAAAATCGGAATAAAAGAAAAAAGAGAAAACAACATAGAAATAGTTAGTGAGTTTGCGAAGTATGAAAAGCGGTATCGAATTCATGAGGAGCCGGTTGAGAGGCGACTTTCATGTCCGGTTCTGTATCAGAGATTGATAAATTCTGTCGACATCGACTGTAACCCCAGACGAACTAAATATCGTAAGCAACATAGAGGAAGATTAAGAGGAATATCTAGTCGTGGCAACGCCATCTCCTTCGGAAAATTTGCTCTACAGGCCCTCGAACCTGCTTGGATTACGGCTAGACAAATAGAGGCGGGAAGAAGGTCAATAACGCGTTGTGCTCGTCGAGGTGGGAAGCTATGGATACGCATCTTTCCTGACAAACCCATCACCATGAGACCTGCGGAAACACGTATGGGGTCGGGAAAGGGATCTCCGGAATACTGGGTATCTGTAATTAAACCAGGCCGAATAATTTATGAATTGAGTGGCGTATCGGAAGATGTAGCCAAAGCTGCTATGGCGATGGCCGCTCACAAAATGCCCGTGCTTACTCGAGTAATAACTAATGCAGAATCGTGATACTTGTTATAAACAAACAGATTAAAAAAAAAAACACAAGTGACTTAAACTTAAAATAGCGATGACGGCAACGGCAATGTCATGTCTTAGGCTGAAAGACTGAGGCGTCACCCCAATAGTCATTAAAGCAAATACACTTTACTTTTTGGGTTAGATTAATCACGGTAACAGTAATAGTAATTCATCTATTACCCCATTTTTTTTGTAGAATCAATTTTTTTTTTCACCCGAATATACTACAAATAAACCTATTATTCTTCTCGATTACCAAACGATTCAAACTCAAAGTTATTCAGATGTGGCAGACAACAGCGGAGCCCGCAAATCAATGTGTATTCGAGTGTTGGGAACAGGCAACCGCAAATATGCAGGTACGGGTGACGTCACAATTGCTGTAGTCAAAGAAGCAGTGCCCAATATGTCTCTAAAAAGATCAGAAGTGGTTAGGGCGGTGGCAGCTTGTACTCGTAAAGGGATAAAACGATGTAATGGAATGATTCTTGGATTCGACGACAATGCGGCTGTCATTGTCAACCAGGAAGGAAACCCTAGAGGGACTAGGATTTTTGGTCCAGTAGCTAGGGAATTGAGAGATTACAATTTTGCCAGAATAGTCTCGTTAGCCCCCGAGGTGTTGCAGAAATAAATGGGTGACATGATTTAGCTTCGTCGGTTTGATAAATTTTCAAGCCGAATTTTTTAGAAAAAAAATTCGGCTTGAAAATTTATCAAATGTATCTAAATATCCCGAATACACAAAATCAAATTAGAGAAAACAGAAGAAAAAAAGAGGTTAGGAATCATTCTGATATTAATAATTACAACAACTACTGATTGATATTTCACGAATAACGACACTACCTCCGCAGCACTCACTGCCATGAGAAATGCCAGTACGAGAAAAAAAGCTATGATCAGGATACCTGCCACTAAAATGACTGCACGCATCGTACAAATTTCAGCGGAAGAGGGTTTTATAAAAAGTGCTGTAAAGCATAGGGATAATGGGAAAGAATTTCCGGATGTGAGCTTGAAGTATCTTGGTAAGAAAAAAGACCCCTACATTGCAGTTATCAAACGCATCAGTAAGCCTGGCTTGAGAGTTTATTCCGATCATCGGGAAATTCCCAAAATATTGGGCGGTATGGGAATTGCAATTTCAACGACATCTCGTGGACTTATTACAGATCGGGAAGCTCGACACAAAAAAATTGGGGGGGAAATTTCATGTCACATTTGGTAATTCGGAAAATTTTTTCGGCGAGAGAGATAGTTGTTTCCAAAACGATTATGTAGTTAAATAGCTATTAGCAATATCAGATGAGTTAGCAATCTCTTAAAGAAATTTATGAATTACGGGAGGTTTATCTAGTTCGAATGATGAAAAAGCAGAATCTTATTGACATGGAGGGTACAGTTACGGAATCGCTTCCCAATGCCATGTCTTGAGCGTGTTTGGATAATGGATGCCAAGTCTCGACTCACATATCGGGAAAGATTTGACGAAATTACATCAGAATATTACCGGGAGATAGGGTAAGAGCCGAATTAAGTCCTTATGATCTTACCAAAGGGTGTACCATTTACCGACTTCGAAGTAGGCAAACAAATAGCAATCAATAGATTTTGTTTTCGGTACCGTTATCTAGTAATTATCTGCTTGCTCAAAATTTTATTTCAATTTGGTAAAAAGAGGAGAACGCATCTAAAATCTATCAATAGATTTATCCAACTAATTTAAGGCTGTAGCTACGAAAATTCGTGCCTCCATTCGCAAAATATGTGAGAAGTGTCGATTGATTCGTAGACGTGGACGAATCATGGTAATTTGTTGCAATCCGAAGCATAAGCAGAGGCAGGGATAGTCAAAATATTTATACGTAGAACCAAATAGCAATTAGCAACAGCCTTCAAATATGAATAATCAATCAACTGTGTCAGGTAATTCAAAAAAATTTCGTTCACGTAAGGTAAAGCGCGGAGTCCAGAAGGGGGTTATTCATATCCAGGCAAGCTTCAATAATACCATTATTACTGTCACGGACGTTCGGGGATAAGTAGCTCCCTGGTGTTCCGCTGGTGCCTGCGGATTCAAGGGTACACGCAAAAGTACACCATTTGCCGCCCAAGCTGCGGCAGAAAATGCTATCCGTGCTTCAATGGATCGGGGTATGAAGCAAGCGGAAATTACGATGAGTGGACCCGGTCCGGGAAGGGACACCGCTTTACGGGCTATTCGTCGAAGCGGCATCACCCTCAGTTTCGTACGTGATGTGACCCCCATGCCATATAATGGGTGCCGACCCCCCCGAAAAAGACGCGTCTAACTAGTAGTTATATAAAAACTAAAGGGGGATTTCTTTATGCTTACGTGTGAAACACCGATCTCTACCCAAGCAATTCAATGGAAATGCGTTGAGTCCAAGACAGAAAGTAGACGTCTTCATTATGGTCGTTTTGCCGTATCTCCCTTCAAGAGGGGCCAAGTGAATACTGTGGGAATTGCCATGCGTAGAGCTTCATTAGAAGAGGTTCAAGGGACGAGCATAACATGTGCAAGGTTTCACGGAGTTTTGCACGAGTATTCCACAATAACGGGTATTTAAGAGACAATACATGATGTTTTAGTTAATCTAAAGGAAATTGCACCTAAGAGCGATTCTAATGATGTTAAAGAAGCATTTTCGTCTGTAACTGGTCCCAAAGAAGTAACTGCGGGTGATACATCACTTCCACCCTCTGTCAAAGCAATTGATGATTCGCAGTATATAGTTACTATTACCCAACCAATATCTGTAAATATCGAATCGAAAATTGAAAAAGATTCTGGATACCGCATAGAAAATTCAAATAGATATAAAGATGGAGAATTTCCCGTCGATGCTGTATTTATGCCTGTTCGAAACGTAAATTATAGCGTACATTTATTCGGAAGTGGTAGAGCGACGCGAGAAACATTATTCATTGAAATATGGACTAATGGTAGCCTGACCCCAGACGAGGCAATTAACGAGGCTTCCAAAAAACTAATAGATTTATCAACTCCTTTTTTGCACGTGAAGCGGGAAGACGTCTCTTATTTCTATTCCGGAGGTGATGAAAGTTCTCCTGCTTCGGCGAGATCACAAATTTATGATGTGAATGAACTAGAGGGAAAGCTTTCCAAAAATATATTTATTGACCAACTAGAGCTACCCGCCAGAGCCTTTAATTGTCTCAAAAAGGCCAAGATACATACAATTGCCGATTTGCTTAATCATAGCCGAGAAGACTCATCAAAAATAAAAAGTTTTGGACAGAAATCTGTAGATCAGGTGTCAAAAGCTTTGTGGGAGCATTTCGCGATAGAATTACCCAAAAATGAATTGCATATTAATTAGTAGGAACAAGCTGGAAAATCCAAATTATTTCATTTGCTTTTTTTTTTTTAAGTGGTCTTCTCCCTTGTGTATTGCACTTTCATTTACAAGGGTTTTGGCAAAAAAGAAATGAGTAAACCAAAATTCATAAAAAAAATTTGATTTTCAATTACTTTGGCGTAAACAGATAGAAATCGATTATCTAAAGAATTTGATCTTTTTGATTCAAAAATCACTAAGTCTAGGGAAGTCTTGTCCCGGCCCGGGGGCTGGCGATTGCTCCCTAGACTAAATCTAAATACCTTTCAGGTTACATCGGGGATAGGGAAATACTAAAACAGTCCCGAAGTTAAAGATCCATCTATGGGTAAAGTTGCTCCAATACCTGACCAAATAGCGACCGCGGTGCCAATTGCAAGGACTGTTGTGGCTACTGGGCGCCGAAACGGATTCTGAAATTTATTGACATTTTCAGGAAAAGGTACGGTCAACAAACCTGCGGGTACCGACGCCATTGAAAGAACACCTAATAGTTTATTGGGCACTGTGCGAAGTATTTGGAATACGGGAAAGAAATACCACTCAGGCAATATCTCCAAAGGAGTTGCAAACGGATTTGCTGGTTCACCAATCATTGATGGTTCTAAAACAGCCAAACCCACGGTACATGCGATGGTTCCCAAGATTACCACAGGAGATATATATAAGAGATCGTTGGGCCAAGCGGGTTCCCCATAGTAATTATGTCCCATACCTTTGGCTAATTTTGCTCTCAAAACAGGATCGTTCAGGTCAGGTTTTTTTGTTATTGGGGTGGACTTCTTATTCCCCCATAAGAATCGAACGTGAGAATTTCTCCTCATACGGCTCGAGCAAATATAGACTTATCTCATCCCGCAACAGTTAGGTTGGTGAATAAATAAAAAACGAGCACGGAAAGAAGTTGTTCCGCCACATGGCTTCTCATCCGAATCAGCTCAATGACGGAATGAAGCTTCGCGGATTATCTCGTATCCCATACGCACGTATCGTATCGTTGCAAGTTTATACAAGATACTTGCGAACTACGACCCGTATAGGATCTTAACTTGTTACAACTTCGGCTATATATATATCTTTAGATCGTTTTTTTACCCCAACGGCTATCCTTGGAAAGAATTAGATTTTGATGCAGAAGAAATGTATGCATCGTATTAAAAACCGTATATTTAAAAGCTTCACACAATCCTAATTGGATATATAGGGTTTTATGAGGCCTTTAAAAATTCTCGATCATGGGGAAAATTCTCCAAACAACTTTCTTAGTTCGAAAGAGATGTTTTTATATCCAGGTTTCGAATCTTAGCCCCAAAGAAAGGTCGGACGAGAGACACACCTTTGATTGCAGCAGTATCCAATTCGATATCTGCATAGCCTACACGTCTCGATACAAGTCACACACTCCCATAATCCAAATTTTTTCCTCTTGTGCTTCCATTGTTTTGTCCCGGTAGTCCGAGACACTAACTAAATCCGCTAAATAACTTATTCTTTTTAGTGGTAAGTATCGGCGGCAACAGAACAATAACCTCTTAAGGAACTGAGATTTGATATCACTTACTGATATGGCGACGGAGATTTATCATCCCTGATTCATGGATAAATCATGAAGGACCCGGAATACCTTGTTTACGGATCATTGGGAAATGCATTGGCATAGAAACAGCAGTAAGAAGCGGCAAGACGAAAGTGTGTAAACTGTAAAAACGAGTTAATGTTGATTGGCCGACACTAGCACTTCCTCGTAATGACTCTACTAATGAAGATCCTACCAGGGGAATAGCTTCGGGTACGCCGGTTACAATTTTAACAGCCCAGTAGCCGATTTGATCCCAGGGTAAAGAATATCCAGTTACACCGAAAGAGACGGTTGATACAGCTAGGATAACCCCAGTAACCCAAGTCAATTCTCGGGGCTTTTTGAATCCCCCTGTGAGATAAACGCGAAATACGTGCAAAATCATCATTAAAACCATCATACTTGCTGACCACCGATGAACAGACCGAATCAGCCAACCAAAATTAACTTCAGTCATTGTATATTGAACTGAATAGAAAGCTTCTGTAACAGTCGGGCGATAATAAAAGGTCATAGCAAAACCGGTGGCTACTTGAACCAGGAAGCGGGTCAGCGTAATTCCCCCCAAGCAATGAAATATGTTCACATGTGGAGGGACGTATTTACTAGTAATATCGTCAGCAATTGCCTGAATTTCTAGGCGCTCCTCGAACCAATCATATACCTTAGCGAGATAGGTAAGCCTCTTTTTGTTAACTCCCTCTTCGTAAACTGTACATGAGGCTTTTTTCTCACACAGCTTAAGCAAAGATGTTTGAGCATCGCCCATTCCATTAGTAGTTACTCGATTGAAAGAGTAGAAAACGACGGCAGACTCTCGACATCTTTTATTCATTAATGGAAGAAGAAGCGACACAGTTAAAGTCGGAAATACATTTCACTTCGATCTCATGTTAGCTTTTATTTTTGAATTGAAAATGAGTAGTACTAGCGTCTTGGGAAATCTTTTAATCTTATCGACGTATCTACCCCCCTCCCCCCCCTTTTTTTTTTATTTTGGGGGGGGGGGGGGGATAAATGAATAGAGGTTACCTCGTTCCGATCTGATTTTTTTTTTTGCATCCACGAAACCTTAGATTTCTACCATACTTCGAGAAATTTTTTTTTTTCAGGTAGGAGGACCTAATGGGCGGCAACTCCTCCATCACCCCGAACCCCGCGCGGCTCTTTTTTCTCCACCTACAAACTTTGCTAACGAAACACAATTAAGACGTACCTCATCGGTATGGCAATTTTTTGGTACAGTGTCGAGTCGGCAAGATCAGATAACAACTTTGTCACGAAATTTAAGTGGTAAATTGATGCAAATTAATCCTAGTTTGAGCTTTATAACTAAATAGAAGATTCTCGCGTTTCGGGTACTAATAACTCCACCGCTACCTGGCGAGATACCAATGATCTAATATAATAAAATCTGTTTAAAGAAAAGATTGGTTATTTGTTGAACCAGATTAGTTGCGGCGAATCACACACCCGTAATTATTGTCTCGTAAAAACATTTGAAGAAAATTTTGCGCGATTTAACTCCCTTTCTAATTTCTGGTGAAGTATCCTTTTGCGAACCCCCAGCTGTTACTATTGCAGCAGCGGGGTTCGGGGCTGTTCTACCAACTAATTGGAATACCCTCCAATAAAACGGATGAGTTATAGATTTCCAAAATAGTAACTAGGAATACTGCGAATAAAGCCATGAAGAAACCCATCAAAGGAGTAGTTCCCCAGCCGGGAGCAACCTTTCCATATTCTGAGTTAAGCGGCTTCAAAACCATTCCTAAGAAACTGATTCTGGGTTTACCTTTAGGGGTATCGTCAATAACTTTTGTAGCCATAGAGCCTGCTCAATTGGTTGAAATTTGCTGACTTTGTATACTATTATAGCAAGTAAGGTGGGAATTATTATTTCTTTCGGGTTACATGGCAATGGAAACCGCAACTTCGGTCACTATCTTTATATCCCGTTCACTCGTTAGCCTCACCGGTTACGCTTTGTATACCGCTTCCGGTCAACCCGCCAAAGAGCTCAGAGATCCTTTTGAGGAACATGAAGATTAGTCGGACTAGTAGACCTTCCTTCGCAAAATTAAAAAGGAAGGTCTCTAATCAACTGAATTTCCCCTATATTCATGATTTTGCTGATACAACGAAATCTGTTTCTTTAGTAAAAGAAAGAAAAAAAAAAGTGAAATCGAAGGAAGCTTTTTATTTACCCTTGCTAGGTACTTTTGGGGGCTCCCGAAAGAAAATGGCAAAAAATATTATACCCAAAGTTGCTACCAACAAAAATGTGTAAACCAGTGCTTCCATGTATTCGACCGTAATAGTGGTATTTCAGAGATATCTTTCATACTAATTGGGCTGGAGGAAACTTCTAGTTCCTTGAATTTTTTTTTGCTTGGCTTCGATGTATTCAAAACTACTCAATTCAATTAATTTCTTAAGTTTTGACAAAGCAATTATTAGTTTATAGCTCAGTCTATTTTTGTAACTAACCTGAGAGAGAGAGATTAATTTAATAAGATAAATAGGAAAAAATCTTTTGAGCAGCTTGTCTTTTAGTACTTGGATCCCCCAACTTTTGAAATGCTCCGAATTCAACTTGGGCATCCAAATCGGGGTCGATACCAGCAAAAACATCCCTGAACAAGGTTCTAGCACCATGCCAAATGTGACCAAAGAAGAAAATGAGGGCAAACGTGGCGTGGCCGAAAGTGAACCAACCCCGTGGGCTACTTCTAAAAACACCATCCGATTTTAGAGTGGCACGATCAAATTCGAAGATCTCACCCAATTGGGCGCGCCTAGCATATTTTTTCACCGTGGCCGGATCAGTGAAACTAGCACCATCTAGTTCACCACCGAAGAATTCTACGGTTACACCAACTTGCTCAACACTATATTTTGATTCTGCTCGTCTAAATGGTACGTCAGCTCTCACAACGCCTTCGCCATCTACCAAGACTACGGGAAATGTTTCGAAAAAGGTTGGCATACGGCGTACAAAAAGTTCATGGCCTTCTCTATCTTTGAAAACAGCATGGCCTAACCAACCAACAGCTATTCCATCTCCGTTGTCCATTGCACCTGCTCTAAATAATCCGCCTTTGGCGGGGTTATTACCAATATAGTCGTAGAAAGCTAATTTTTCCGGAATCTTCGACCAAGCTTGGGATAGACTTAGATTTTCGGCTTCACCTGATCGTATTCGTTTGTCTATTTCTTGTTGGAAATACCCCTGATCCCACTGATAACGAGTGGGGCCAAACAATTCGATTGGAGTAGCGGCAGAACCATACCACATGGTTCCGGAAACCACAAAAGCGGCAAAAAATACGGCAGCAATACTGCTAGACAACACGGTTTCGACATTTCCCATACGTAAAGCTTTGTATAACCGTTGGGGAGGACGAACACTGAGGTGAAACAAACCCGCTAGTATACCTAAAACTCCCGCTGCTATGTGGTGCGAGGCTATTCCGCCCGGGACGAATGGATCGAAACCCTCGGCCCCCCAAGCTGGATCTATGGGTTCGACTTTTCCGGTTAATCCGTAAGGATCCGATATCCAAATACCGGGGCCAAACAAACCTGTTACGTGAAACGCTCCAAAAGCAAAACAAAGTACTCCGGAAAGAAATAAGTGAATTCCAAATATTTTTGGTAAATCCAAGGATGGTTTTCCCGTGCGATCGTCGCGAAACAGATCCAAGTCCCAATACACCCAGTGCCAGATAGCGGCTAAAAACAACAAACCGGATAGTATGATATGGGCCGCGGCTACTCCTTCGTAACTCCAGATACCCGCATCAGTTGCGGTATCCCCGGTAATGCTCCAGCCTCCCCACGACTTCGTTATTCCAATGCGAGTCATAAATGGAATGACGAACATGCCCTGCCTCCACATGGGATCAAGAACGGGATCCGATGGGTCAAAAACAGCTAGTTCATATGAAGCCATTGAACCCGCCCAGCCAGAGACCAAAGCAGTATGCATCAGATGCACGGAAATCAGACGACCGGGATCGTTTAATACGACGGTATGAACGCGATACCAAGGCAAACCCGTGAGAAACCCCTTTCTTGGATATTGGAGATGAGTGACCACTACGTAACTTTCTTGCAATGCAGGCTTGCGTTATAAGTTCTAAATAGACGAGATAACAGTTGTTGTATGAAATACACAAATCAAAAACTTGGTTCGTGATTAGAGGCAGTTCTCTTCTCTTGTTTTACCTACTTGTTTGTACAAAACACGTAGTAATGTAAGATAAGCCGGTAATTTTTCTTCCAGGAACAGATGAAGGCATGGATATTTTAGCATTTACGTACTTCATATAACAATGTAGAGATTGGTCCCATCAGAGTCTGTCAATATCTGCAAAAAAATTTGATTTCTTTCACCACGTCGTCTTCATCAAGTGTGTTATAATAGGACATAAGCTCTTTTTTGGCTTCTACGTCCCCAATTTGGAGGTGATTACAATTTCTCTCGGTAGTTTTTATATGCCAATTGGTGTTCCAAAGGTACCCTTTCGTCTCCCTGGGGAAGAGGATGCAGCTCGGGTTGACGTATAGTGCGACTTGTCAGGTGCGTCGAGTCGGACGGAACACGCTTCCATCATCTCTTATCCGATTGATTTGTCTCTATCTCGCTTGGAATTGACTAATCTATCAGTGGTCAAATGCGCGAGAAAAATCTGTCAATAGATTTGGTAGTCGTTAGAATCCACGGTTAGTTGAAATAAACAGATTGCTTAGGCTCCGGTTACTCAATCCCAAAAATAAATCGTAGTCAAAATGACTATGAAATGAAAACCAAAATATAAAAATATATATATATATATATTTTTTTTGTGAATATTTTAAATACATAAAATGTGGGAATAAATATAGGGGAAGTAAAACTATTTGTTCCATATGTACAAATGGCGGTCGGAACCCCACAACCTCCGGGGTAGAAGATGAACCTAAAGACTCTTTACATTAAAAGGACTCAATCACGAACAGAAATGCACCGGTACAAGAGGAAAAAGTTAACATGCTGGAGTGAATTCACCGATCACCAGTCACGAAGTGGTTCAGAATATGGAAAAGCTGGGCCAGACAAACTTGAACCAAAAGCTCTAATATGGCTAGGATCAAAAACAAAAAAAGTTTTTTCTTAGACTCATTTAGCATAAAAGCTGGCAGAGCCGTATGTATCTAACGATACCCATACGGTTCTAGGGGGGGGGTGGGGTGGGAGTCCCGGAAACCTACCCCAATCAACCGGCTTTATCGGGAGAGACTTCTTTTTCTGGGTCAACAGGTCGATGACGAAATTGCCAATCAACTTATCGGTATCATGATGTATCTAAATGGGGAAGATCAAGCCAAAGATATGTACTTGTATGTAAATCCCCCTGGTGGAGCGGTATTAGCCGGAATATCTGTTTACGACGCGATGCAATTTGTCGTACCAGATGTACATACTATTTGCATGGGACTAGCTGCTTCAATGGGATCTTCCATTTTGGCTGGGGGAGAAATTACCAGACGTATAGCACTACCTCACGCTTGGCGCCAATGATTTGTGCAGATTAAAACTTTGCCTTCGCCTAGTTGGGGTAACAATAGCATGGCAATTATTACTTGGCGATTCCTCTCATAAACATCCAATTATGAAGTAATGAAACGCTGAGGAGGTAAAGTGAATAAAAATAAATTTTTTGACTTGTAGTAGATTTATTTTGGATCGAAATCAATATATCCTAGCGTCATAAATTGCATGAAATATTGAATCTACATAATTTCTTAAACTTCAGTTTTATTTAAGAAGAAATAAAACATCAAGTTTTTAAAGAAAAGAAGAGTCGAGCGATATCAATTTCGTTGTCCATCGAGAGTATATATAGCAAACTCTGGGATTGCTGGCGCGCTACAGCGACGGAACCATCATAATACGTCTGAAAGAAAGGATGGTATGATCTCGTAATACCCTTCTCATATTTTCATAGTATTGCAAGAACAATAGGTTTTACAACAAAGTAAATTTTTCTTTTAAGACGAGGAGTTAATTTTTAACTACTGATTTGAACGGACTTTGTTGCCCCACCAGAAGTATAGCCGTATGCAAAAGAATTTGCTTGTACGGTTGGACTTTATCAGAGTCATCTAATTAGGGTAATGATTCATCAACCCGCTAGTTCGTATTACGATGGACAAGCTGGGGAATGCGTTATGGAGGCAGAAGAGGCGTCAAAACTCCGCGATTGTATAACCAAAGTCTATGCCCAAAGAACTGGTAAACCTCTATGGGTAATTTCTGAAGACATGGAAAGAGACGTTTTTCCGTCAGCAGAAGAAGCCCAGGATTACGGCGTTGCGGACCCTGTAGCGTTGGAAAACGCGTCAGCTTAAAGATTGGGTGAGTAGGAAGTAACTGAGACTTGCAAAGAAGTAAATTTCTTTTATTCAAAAAGTTTTTTTTTGTAGTTCCACGTTTATTCGTTCAGCCAGCTAATTATCCATCCGTTAAAAGAAAAAAAAAAGCAAATCCTCGAAGTTTATTTTCGTGCTTCAAACAAAAGAATCCTGTAAAGATTGATTATTGGAAGCCGAGATGTAGCAAGTTTTCCCAAATGGTTGATAATATTTCGAACCAAATAAAATCTCTGCGTCTTTGAACGTGCCAACAAATCAACAACTTATTAGAAAAGCGAGACAAGCGTTGGGGAGTGGGACGAAATCCCCCGCTCTTCGGGGATGCCCCCAACGGAGAGGTGTGTGTACTAGGGTGTATGTGTGACCTGTTCGGATCGGAAACCTAAGATATCAAGGGGTTGGTGTTGTGAGATAATCCCCCAAATGAAATAGGGATAAATCCATAATCCATCTGTTTTAATAAGAAATAGAAATTCGTGGTTTAAATCGGTGCAAATCCGATCATTTTGATTTGGGACGATAAAAACCAATCGATGACAATAAAGTTGAGTTATTAAGCGAAGCCAAGCGGATGATATCAACTTCTATACCTCTTTTGACAATCCCATTGCAATGGCAGTAAATACGAGTCAGCTGTTTCGCCAATCTCCAGCATAAAATACCGTTACTATACATATGATTTCTTTCGAAACAAATAAGAAATGGAAGTGAGAAAGCCCAGCTTAATGGGCTGAGTTAAATATTGGGGATCATGCGACCCGCCAACAGCAATTTTGCTTTCCTTATCTTCGGAAAAGCCTAGGCTCCGGTATATAGGAGGGACCCGGCTGCCATAAGAAATTGACCACGGAAACATCGGAATCCGTAGCATCTCCGGTATGACGTACTGCTTACTGACAGATAACCAGATGCGGGTGGGGTATCCAACCTGTACAGGAGTATTTGCGTGAGGGAAAGTCGGAGTAGCCAAAGCTGCTGGAATCTCTATTTATCACATCAGATAAAAAGACGGAAACGTAAATTTGTCACAGCCAACAAATTTCCCAATAATTATGAAGCAACTAAACTACCTGCGACCCTCTAAGAATTGAAAATCGCGGTATGTCACCGCACATAGTGCAATTAAAATCTAACTCTATCTTTGGGATCTTCATCTCTTCAGGTGAGGTGCGTTTCAGTATAACACAGCTTATCTATTTCTCTAAATTGATATTTTTAAATTAATATCTCTAAATAAGAGATATTGAAACGAAACTATTTGAGGGAGTAGCGGAGCCCAGGAATAAATGGATTTTCCAGACGAAAAAATAATTTTCTGTGAGGCTATACTTATAATGACCAGAGTAAAACGGGGATCCATAGCTCGTAGATATCGCAAAGACATTCTTGATTTTGCATCCGGGTTTCGGGGGGCTCATTCACGATTATTTAGAACGGCGAACCAGCAAGAAAAAAGGGCATTAGCTTATGCTTATGTAGATAGAAACAACCGAAAGAGAAAATTTCGCCGTCTGTGGATCGCTCGGATTAATGCAGCAGCGCGGAAAAATGGAATTACGTACAGTTCGATGATTCACAATTTGTTTGAGAATCAAGTTTTTATGAATCGCAAGACACTTGCACAAGTAGCTACTCCAGATGCTTACTGTTCCTCTAGGCTCGTACGAAAAATTACTAGCGAGAAAGATTGACATGCAGCGGTAATCCTCTCCGGATTAAACGGAGAGGCCCGAATTAGAGGATGGGTTAATTTGCGGATCTATCACAGGGAAAAAATAGAGAAGAAAAAACAAACGGAAGGACATACTACCTTATATAAATCAGTTTGATTCAACTTAAAAACATTCAATAACATTGCTTATTCTTAGTTGCCGAATTGAAAAATCCCCCAGAAGTCAATTTTCTAAAATTCCCTAATTTTCGTTATTTGAAAAGGGTAGCAAAGCCAAAATACGGGCTCTCTTTATGGAGATAGCTACCAAACGCTGTTGCTTGGAGGTTAATCTATTCATCCGTCTCGATAGGATTCTTCCCTGCTCACTGACGAATCGACGAAGTAGGCCTGTATTTTTGTAATCAATAGTTTCATCGGAGCGAATAGACGGGGAACGTCTACGGAGAGATCGTTTAAATTTATTCGTGATATTTTTTTGTGACTACCAATACAATTTAATATTGATTACTTACCAATTAATCAGAAATATCCTTTATTTTTTTAGTTCTTTATGATAAGTATGTTTGTGGCAGCAAACGCAAAATTTCTTTGATTCCAGCCGAGTAGGTGTGTTACGGCGATTCTTACGCGTAGTGTATCGATAAATACCCGTGGATTTGTCGACAGCCTCTTTGCTAGTACAGGTTGTACACGCTAAGGCAGTGGTTACCCTCGCATCTTTACTTTTAGTCATAAAATCAATTGCATCATAATAAGATAAGGTTTTTTTCGAGGGGAAGGGTCACAAGTAGATCCAAATGTGTTTGAACGGACTACTTGCAAAGTTTTAACAATATTAAATTTTATCTCCTCCATCCCCATCAATAATTTGGTTACGGGCTAGTCGTTTTGCAAGACGTTAATTTATTTATCCGATTTTTTTTCTTTGCCTGGTCGTTTTATAGTTAGTTCTTCGGATCAGAAAAACGGAAATAATAAAGCGTCTGGGAAGAAGCGATTAACTTCTATCAAGGAACCAGCTAACAAGCCAAACCATATTGCAGCTACGACAGGAGCCGTAGAAAGGTATATCTTCACATGTTGCATTAAAAATCCCCCTTCTTTTAAAATTTTTATTTCTCTACCTCTTAGTCTTTATTCCTCTTCTACTTTTTTCTCTTACTCTACTTTTTTCTCTTACTTTTAGAAAAATAATTATTTACAACTTATAAATCAATTTTTCTAAAGGAAAGACTGATAACTTCGGAGTACTCAATCTTAGTTGTACTAACACCCGCAATGTCGATGAAAAAAAAAATTAAAAATTGAACAGAGTGATAAGAGACAACTTTATATCAAAAAATAAATTTTACTTTTACTGGTAGCCGGTATCTACAGCTACCGGTTATAATAAATTAAATGAAATAACATTGGATCGATGATACCAGTAGCAAATCGAGATTGATAGGGATGTAACGCAGCTCGGTAGCGTGTTTGTTTTGGGTACAAAATGTCGCAGGTTCAAATCCCGTCATCCCTATTTTCGATCCAAGCACCAAGTTTCTGGGATAGGACTTCTCGTCTTACCAACTTATTATTTATGAAGAAAAAAAATTTGTAATTCCTCCTTCACCCCTAACTTCCTCCTCGCGGAGTGAGGAAGCTGCGCTCTTTTCCTCTTCGAAGAAAAAAATGACCCCGAAAGTAAAAAGGGGGCGCCCTTAGTTCAGCCCGGTAGAACGCGGGTCTCCAAAACCCGATGTCGTAGGTTCGAATCCTACAGGGCGTGCCTACTACCGCTTACCCAAGGATTACTTAACGTATCAGATACAAAATCATTGGAAGAATGAAGGCAACTAAATTGTTGTCGCCGAAGCAGCCCCTCATTTATGTTTTTTAGATAAACAAATATTTTCAACCAAATTATAGAAACGATGAAATATTGGAGAATAAAAAAGAAATTCCAGATGAATATGTTTTAATCTTTCTTCTAAATCAACATCTTGAACGTTTTGGTTTATATTTGAGATGCGACAATTATTAGATTCTACCTAATATCTAGTTGATCGCCGCGTCGATATTGTGGGTATGCAGTTACAAATAATCCAGCTAGGGTTATCGGAATCGAACCCAACACAATTCCCGATAGTAATGCTTCAACCATTCTAGTTTATAGATATTTAATATAAATACTTACCAAATTTACCGAAGTGGATTTTCGCGCTAACCAAATAGTAATTGATAAGTGCAATGAATTATTAGGCGCCGGCGGGGCCCCCTTTCTTTATTTTATACCCCTCTATCTAGATTCTATAGAGTAATCGTAGGTCACAGAATCTGAATCTTGTTCAATCCAACAAATAAAGCTAAGGTCAAAGTTAATACAGACGTCAAAAAGGCGAAGTAGCTTAATAGAGTGAGCATAATTTTGAATACCAAATTATCTGACAGATGGGTTAGTATAGATTTCTTTGAGTAGTTTATCACCCGAACTTACTGAATCAAAGTTGTTTACTCAAATTTGCTAAGTCAGGATTGATTAGTCCCATTTGTCTTATTGGGGTGATCTGTTATTGAGGTGATCTGAACCCATCGATTTAGTTCATTTAGTGGAATTACGTCTTACTAATTCATGAGATAGACGACCACAGACATGGTATCTCTCTACCGTTAATTAATCGGTTAATAATTGCTAGGGAAGTCTTCCCCTTTTTCGATCGGTAATTGCCCCCACTCCTCCCAGAATGGCTATTTTTCTGTCCTACTAATATGCCTAGGCCTGGTTGAAATCAGTAATTAACTCGACACTCGCAAAGACGAAGGCAGGCTGGAAAACGGAACAGTAGAAGAGACCCCCGCTCCTGTAAACCGAAGTACGGGTCTGAAGCAGTCCAAGGCTTTCTAGTTGGTTTGGTCCGAATGTAGGCAACCACCCATCAAAAATTTCGTAAGTATCAAAGACCTCACTTGTGAGGAGCGAGTAACCTTGCCGCATCAAAGGCGGGCTAGCTATACTGAACCAGGATATTTCGGATATACCCTGGGTATAAAAGTGACATTCTAATTTGGCATAATTCCCGCTCAAAAAGGTTTACTGGGGGATTCCGCTCTGCCCCTATTCTTTTTCGGGAAACAATCCTTTTTAGTTTTACAAGATAGATATAGATAGATACGGAGCTGAACATGTCTGGGAATACAGGAGAACGCCCCTTTGCTGACATCATTACTAGTATTTGATACTGGGTCATCCACAGCATTACTATACCCTCCCCGTTTATTGCAGGCTGGCCATCTGTCAGTACAGGTTTAGCTTACGATGTCTTTGGAAGCCCCCGCCCAAACGAATATTTTTCAGAGAGCCGACAAGAAGTTCCCTTGGTAACTGGCCGCTTCGATTCGCTGGAACAGGTCGACGCATTCACCAAATTCTTTTAGGAGAAACCAATGGCTTTAGATAAAACTTATCCGATTTTCACTGTTAGATGGTTAGCCGTTCACGGCTTAGCTGTCCCTACAGTTTTCTTTCTGGGGTCCATATCAGCTATGCAATTTATTCAAAGATAGTTTTTAGCGAGCTCCGAATCTACGACACAACCGAATCCAAATAAACAGAGTGTAGAATTGAATCGTACAAGCCTTTATCGGGGATTATTACCGATTTTCGTACTTGCCGTTCCATTTTCTAATTACTTTTTTAATTAGAAACTAACAAAGAATTGTCTGAAAAAGATCAAGATCCTAATTATTTGTGACTGTTAATGTCTCGAGTCGAGGCCGGATGATAAAGCCAAAGAAGTAGGGGGTAAGGAGGTGGCGCAGATGACAAATACCACTGGAAGGATTCCCTTGTGGTTGGTAGGTACTGTAGCCGGTACACTTGTGATAGGTTCGTTAGGCATATCCTCTTACGGAGCTTACTCAGGGTTGGGGTCGTCTCCTCAATAATAATTGCCGTTTGATCGATAAAATTTTGCCGAATTCTACAAGCGAAATCTCCGTTTTTTCTTCTCTTTTTACCTAAAGAAGGAGAAGAAAAAGGCGGTTCAATTCTTCAATTCAATATAGATATCTATTTAGTTAAATAGATACGGATTAGTGATATATCGAATTTTAGCCGATTCGTCAACCGGACATAGTAATGCTCAGCTTCATCGGTATTATAGCTCTACGACGCATTAATCGAGTAGACGGGTCGATCGATTCTTTAGATAGAAAAGAATCGATCGAGGCTGAATATGACAACTAGAATGAGTTGTTCTTTCCACACTTTTTTTTTTTAATCCTAATTTTTACTTTTTTTTTTTTAATTATTATAAATGAAAAATTTAATATTTCGGTTTGAAAGAGGTATTCTAGTTCGGGAGACAAAACTGGTTTGATATAATCGGATCAATTAATAGGTTTTCGGATACAACTTATTATATTTTGACAAATGAAGTTTTTTTTTCATTTACTTCTATCCAGCAGCAATCTTCCCAACAAGTCCTAGCCATATTTGTGGTCTACCTCCCTACCCGACGTTGTATCTTCTGTGCCACAGTTCAGATTCGATAGAGTCGAACTAGGGAACTGGTCGGTAAAGAAGTCAGCTAATTGCGTCAGAGAATACATGTGGACGACGTCGATGGTGTCGATGTCGTTGACACCACCGATAAAGCCAAAGTCGACGCAATCAATACTATCCATGTGGCTATCAAATCATTGACTAAAAAAAGACAGGTGGAGATCTATTTTCCCACGCGCAGTTATCAATCGGGTTATTTAGCCACGGGAGGGAATGATTAAAAACAAAAGGAGTAGGCAATCAGAAATTCATTTCTGCCAACTGGACTTTTTCAAACTGTTTTTTCTTAAGCACAAGGAAAATCTGTGCCAAGACAACCGATGCAAAAAAAGCTATGAGACCCTGAATACGCAACGGGTCTTGGAGTACGATTTCAACTTCTCCCTGACCAAATCCGCCAACATTGGGGTTATTAGTCAATGGCTGATCGGCCTTAACGAACTCACCTTCTGAAACGATGAGCTCGAGGCCGGGAGGGACGGTATCAGTTGTTTCGCGACTCTCCGATGACTCTTCAATAGTGATTTCGTATCCACCCCTTCCTTCTTTACGAACAACCCTCTTTATTTTTCCTGTTACTGAAGCGGTATAGACCGTGTTATTACTTCTGCTACCATCTGGGTATATTTGTCCCCTCCCCCTATTCCCCCCGACATAAATGGGGTATTTCAGAAAATGAGCTTCTTTGTTAGTACTAGGGTCCGGTGAGATAATCGGAAATGTGATTTCGCTGTATAATTTTCCCGGCACTGGTCCTACGACGATTATATTTTCTTTTCCGGGACGGTAACTTTGAAACGATAATTTCCCCAATTTTTCTTTCATTTCGGCTGGAATGCGATTAGAAGGAGCCAATTCGAACCCCTCCGGTAGAATGAGGACGGCGCCGACATTCAATCCGCCTTTTTTCCCATTTGCGAGTACTTATTTTATCTACGTATCATAGGGAATCTTAACAACTGCTTCAAATACAGTATCAGGAAGAACAGATTGTGGGGCTTCAATATCCACAGGTTTCTTGGCTAGGTGACAATTGGCGCACACGATACGCCCCGTAGCTTCTCGGGGATTCTCGTAATTTTGCTGCGCAAGAATCGGATATGCATTTGATACAAATGGACAGTTTAATTCAACGAAACCAATCGATACTGCAAGTGACAGAATCCAACACTTTTTCATCCAGTTATTCGTAATTATCCTTCGCATAGATTGATGATTAGTCTCAAGTCTTTGTACAAACGAGTCATGTGTTGACGTCGCCTGGTAGCAAATAATTTTTTCTTGTTCTAAGTCTTTCCTCTTTTATAATCTTTCGATCATTATTACCAGATGACGAACGAAAGAGAGAGAGAGGGGGGGGGGGGGTTGCAAATAACCCAAATGGGTGAACTAGTCTAGCCTCTTAGATGCAAATTTGGAGAAGTGTCATCCACTCATTGTGTGATAAGTTGCTACAATCGAGGGAGATGTTCGATTCAAGTGACGAAAAATCCAATATTTGGATACCGTATCTAAAATAACTGGAAAGGTTGAGACTAGGCGAGAAATTACATATTTATTAGGAATTAAGCCAAAATGTTCGAAGAGGGAGCCTATGACTATTTCCCAACCATGGGGCGAGTGGAACCCTACACATAAATCAGTTAGTGAAAGGATGGAAAACGCTTTCATCGTGTCGTTCAAACTATAAAATGACTCCTGGATCCGGGAATTTGAAACAGCAAGTCTCTTTTGACCCGTTATAAACAATAAAGCTAGGATGGCAATACTAATTACATCGGTTAATAGCTGCAGCAGTAGCTGAATATTCAGTTCGTTATACATTATTGCCAATTGAGTAGTCTCGTCATATGCATTCGCATCATAATTTTGCAACTGCGTATCTGCCAAATGTTCAGTTGCATCATCTAACCAGAGCAATGCTTCTACTTCTCGGAGCTGCTTCAGAGCCTTTTTCTCTTGTAGGGGGTTGATAAATATCTGAGTTTGGGTTATGTTCCACCAACCCCTAACCCAAGACTCTAAAAACCAATTTCTGAAACTGATTGGAATCGTGGGGGGGAGAAGCAGAAAACACCCAACATATTGAAGGGAAACTAATGCTTGGTTTTTAGCTAAATCAAAATCATTATGTACCAACACACTTGATTGATTTGTCAATTCCGCCCCAAACCTGGATAAAGTGCGAGTTACAGACCGGGGCACCAAACTGATTGACTCATAGGCCGACGGAAAATTTGCTGATTCGCAATTAAATGATTTTTCAATCACTTTTTGGGTAGTTTTAAATGGAAAAAAGTTTACGGAACGATGTACTCTCTTAGCATCAAACTCGTTTGAAGTCGCTTCAATCCAAGCTAATTTCCTATTTATTTCTTCTATACTATTCAACTTGTAAAAGACACATCCTTTTGCAAGAGGAAAATCATCTTCCAGTTTCTCGGGAGAGAAACTAACTACTTTTCCTCGTCTCTTGATTGGTTTGTCATTGGCGTAACAATTTTGGCGAGATTTCGAACATATATCTTGAAAAAGCGAAGTCTTTGGAGGGTTCGGTGAAAACGTATCCAAACAATTTTTTGTCAAAAAATTATTTGCGCAACGGCACCCAGCAAGAAACAATCCAAGGATCTTTGTCCCGAAAATAAGTCTCAGGTGTTTTTGCATTCCCAAAATAGATAAGCTAAATCTGTGCTCTAAGAGACTGCAATATATTAGATATCTAGATTTCTTGGATGCCGTGTTTGTGGGCGCTGTCGTGGCCCGCGACAACTCCTCCGGTTTTGAAGGGGATGACTCCATTTGCACGAAAAGCAAGGAGTCGTTTCTTGAGGGTTGCAGTTGCTTACTAGCCTCATAAGCTCTATCCGAGGAACGTTGTGGGGTACTAAAAAGCCGTCGAATAATTATTTGTTTCCAGTAATGTAATCGCATATATTAGCTGTAACTATCTATCAATCAGTAAAAGGAAGTAAGCGAAGTACGAGACTAATCAGATAAATTCTTGTATTTGGGATATCCCTTCTTTGCTTCGGACCCCTCCCCCTCGAACTTTTTATTTTTGCAGCTCCAGTAGACTTGCATTTTTCTGCAAATCATCCAGTTCTAAAATTCAATAAATTTTAAAAACCTTCAATCGATACACGCGGGAAACGAGCGGGTTCGGCGGCTTTTTCTTCCATATCTCCTAAGGTTAAACCTTCACCCATCCTAGTTAGTGGGATATTTCGCCGACCCCTAACTTTCAAGTAGAGAATCCGACGTGGATAAAAGCCTTCCCTACTTTCCAATCCAACCGCTTCCACATCTTTTAGTACAAGTCGAATGTGAATGCGGCGATTCTTTCCGGGGAAACCCCACCGAAAGATGGAAGAAAACCCCTCTCGCTTATCGAACAAGTTGTATCCGCCCCCCACGTCCCAAAACGCAGTACACCACAGATACAGCCCGAGAAAGAGGCCTGCAATCCCGTAAAAACACATTACAACACCCTGTGGGATAAAAACAATGTGTTCGGATGAAAGTCCGGGGATCAGATCTTCCCCGATGCAGCTAGAAAATCCCACTAGTAGGAAACCTGTTGCGCCGCAGACAAGGATACAGGCCCAACATGAATTCGCAAATGTACGGGAGCCTTTTATGAAATCTACTTGGATCCATTTGGAGCGGCAATTCATTACTATTTCCTCACAGATTGCATAATAAATGGATTAACCATTTTGTCATCAATTTTGTTTTCCCTATTTTTTTTTTCCAGTCCATTACTTCCGCTTGTTTTTGATTTATTCGCGTTTAATGATGAAGTACAAAAATGGGGTTCAAGCATATGGGATGGGGTAGTTATCTACATGTATCTCATCCTAGAAACAAATAATCAATCTATATCTCATTTATCTATGGAATGAGACATAGATTGATTATTTGGAGAAGCATTCTTTCTTGAGCTTGTTGGGACAAGGATAACCACCAAAAAAGAGTGAATTCACCTTGATTAAGTATTAGCTGAGGCTAGACTTTGAATTCAATTGGTAGCAGAAAGTCACTGAGCGGTTTACTCCGTCTCCAAAAAAGAAAAAAGTTATAGGATTTCATCCCGCTCTATATATAGAAATGAAATAGCCATTGTAACTGCTGGAAACACCAAACCGACTAGGGGTACGAAAATAGAGGGTAGATAAGATGCTGCCATGATAAAATTACCTCAACTATAATAAAGAAAAGAAGAAATTTATTTATACAACAATATATCTCTGTTTCACTCTTCTTTCTAATATCTAATGATATTCCTTTTGTTCCAGAAAGAAAAGGGGTTTCCAGGCTTCCAGTAAATTAAATTAATTTGAATTTTTCATTTTCTGAGGTTTATCGGGGAGGGAACGAGTATGCCGACACCAAAAGATCCAAGAAATTTTTTGTTGTACAACAAAAAATGGAAATAACAATTATTTTCTCGCTTACTTATTAGTAAAGGGGTAAGATGTGGCTGATTTAGAAGTACGAGAAATAAAATTCGGAACGAATTCAATTTTTTTTATAAGGAGCTGATGAATAAAGCTCAGATATTTCGCCCAAAACACCCTTCGAGAGATTACGTGGAACGATCGAATCGAGTAGCCCATTATCAAATAAAGACTCAGCTGCTTGAAAGCCATCAGGTATTTTTTGACGCGATGTTTATTCAATTACCCTTTTACCGGCGAATGCTATATACGCTTTGGATTCGGCAATAATTATATCCCCCAACATGCCAAAACTGGCAGTGACACCCCCCGTCGTTGGGTAGGTAAGAATCGATATATAAAGTAATTTTTTTTTAACTTGATGGATTTGCAATACGGAAGAAATTTTAGCCATTTGCATCAAGCTCAACGTTCCTTCTTGCGTACGCGCTCCCCCAGAAGCACAAATTAAGACCAATGGCGAAGACTTGTCCGTGGCATATTCGATTAAGCGAGTAATTTTTTCACCCACAACGGAACCCATACTTCCTCCCATAAAGTGGAAGTCCATAACACCAAGTCCAATAAGTGTTCCATTTAGATACCCTAAACCTGTTTGAACAGCGTCGGTTAAACCCGTTTTTTCTTGAGAAACAGCTACACGACTCTGGTAAGAATCCTCGTCGGAAAAATCTAAAACATCTTTTGCAGTCATTTCTTCATCCATAGGAATCCATGTGTTGCGATCAATCAAAAGTTCGATCCTTTCCATACTATTCATTGAAAGATGATAACCGCATTCTTCACAAACACTTTTATTCTGCTTCAAAAATTTGACATAAAGCATGTTTCCGCGGTTATCGCATCGAGCCCATAATCCTCTATTCGTGTTAACGCTTATCCGCTTCTCTCTTTCTTTTTCAGTTGAGATAGAGCCTCTTGTAGCTTCTTCGAGGAAAGCTCCAATCAATCCACCAAATTTGCGCTTATCTTCAAACCAATTTATTACAGACGTAAAAATCTCCTCATCTGTTGTTTTTTCCCTTTACCTTTAGCCCGTGGAATAAATAAATAAAAAATTAAATAGATTTTTTATGATATGATTAATTTTTGCCCAATTGAATGAAGTAGGTATCAACAAATCAGGACCAAATCCAAGATCATTGACTCAATAAATAATTGGCAATTGACTAGTTATCTATCAAATCAACCATATTGTAGGTATTCAATTTCTATTATCCAACAAAACAGACGAAGCAATATGCTGTGAAACTAAACATGATAAAGGTTTTTTTTTTAATTCTAATAAAGTAAAGTGTTGAGTTTAACTTTAGACTACTCGTTCGTATTTCGTAATTTTGCAATACGAGTTGGCAGGGATTCGAACCCTCGGATTCACATTTTGAGACTATGTGCTTCTCAGTTCCCATCATTGATTAACCAACCTTAATATGTATCGCGTATTAGGAGTATGGGAGAATTTCACTACTTCCCGATACTCCTGATATGTCTGAAAACTATCACTGCCGCAGAACAGATGCCAGTAGGGAATAGCTATCGAAAACTAAAACTATTTACAATGTATCAATTGTTTCAAATTCAAATTTGATTGCTTTCCAGATCTCGCATGCGGCAGCCAACTCCGGACTCCACTTACTAGCTTCACGAATAATTTCATTACCTTCACGAGCGAGATTGCGGCCCTCATTACGAGCTTGTACACAAGCTTCTAATGCGACTCGGTTAGCTACCGCACCGGGTGCGTTTCCCCAAGGATGTCCCAAGGTTCCTCCACCGAACTGTAATACAGAGTCGTCCCCAAAGATTTCGGTTAGAGCGGGCATGTGCCAGACGTGGATACCCCCCGAAGCTACGGGGAGTACACCCGGCATAGATACCCAATCTTGTGTGAAATAGATACCACGGCTACGATCTTTTTCAATATAATCGTCGCGAAGTAAATCGACGAAACCCAAAGTGACTTCTCGTTCACCTTCCAGTTTGCCTACTACAGTTCCGGCGTGTATATGATCTCCACCGGACATACGTAATGCTTTGGCCAATACACGAAAATGTATACCGTGATTTCGTTGTCTATCGATAACAGCATGCATTGCGCGGTGAATATGGAGAAGCAGTCCATTGTCTCGGCAGTAAAAAGCTAAGCTGGTATTTGCGGTAAACCCTCCGGTCAAGTAGTCATGCATGATTATCGGTACACCCAATTCTCTAGCAAAAACAGCTCTTTTCATCATTTCTTCACACGTACCTGCAGTAGCATTTAAGTAATGCCCCTTGATTTCGCCCGTTTCAGCCTGGGATTTGAAAAGAGCTTCTGCTACGAATAAGAAGCGATCTCTCCAACGCATGAATGGCTGGGAATTTACGTTTTCATCATCTTTTGTAAAATCAAGTCCACCACGAAGGCATTCATAAACGGCTCTACCATAATTTTTAGCAGACAGACCTAATTTTGGCTTGATTGTACATCCCAATAAGGGACGTCCATATTTGTTCAGTTTATCCCTTTCGACTTGAATACCATGAGGCGGTCCAATGAAAGTTTTAGAATAAGCAGGAGGGATTCGAAGATCTTCCAAGCGTAGGGCGCGTAGAGCCTTAAACCCAAAAACATTACCTACAATGGAAGTTAACATATTGGTGACAGAACCTTCTTCAAATAGATCCAAAGGATAAGCTACATACGCAATATACTGGTTTTCTTCTCCAGCAACGGGTTCAATGTCGTAGCATCGGCCCTTGTAACGGTCAAGGCTGGTCAACCCATCTGTCCAGACAGTGGTCCACGTACCTGTGGAGGATTCTGCAGCTACCGCAGCTCCGGCTTCCTCAGCCGGTACTCCGGGTTGTGGGGTCATTCGGAAAGCTGCTAAGATGTCGGTATCTTTGGTCTTGTATTCGGGGGTGTAATAGGTCAATCGGTAATCTTTGACACCAGCTTTGAATCCAACACCTGCTTTAGTCTCCGTTTGTGGTGACATGGGTTTGTTCCTCCCTATGACTAAATTAGTAAATCTTGCAAAGATGAGATCTGCTCGGCATAGGTAGAGTATTTCGACATGAAACGCAAAAGTGGATATAGTTTAACCCGCGCATGATACTTATACCTGTCAAAACTCCATTTCAAGCATGGAACATTATCATTTTATATCGCATCTCACGCGAGGTGCAACTAATCAATCTGTTTTCTTACAGAAACTGCTTAGGAAGCAGCATTCTCTCTCATCCCAATACATTGACTCAGGAATCTCTTCGTGGTTAGACTGATCGGTAGAATACGAACTAAATAATTGCCAATCCCTCGCGTTTAATGGTCAATCTTGTTTGAAAAAAAGGAGACCGCGTACCTAAATAATGAAGATTCGGTGAATAGAGGGCAGATTTCATCAGTCTCTCGATCGTATACAAAACAAAGAAGAAGTCTGCTTTATCTGTGGCGTGACCACCCCCCCCCCCATTTTATTTATTTATAGCTACATCTCGAAAACGAATTTAAACAAAGGGGAGTGGGTGGGGAGGGGGCGATTGACTCCTTTTTTCCCATCCCATCGATCACTCGACGATGAAATACCACATATCTCTATCGATTCAGTAATCAGATAAAGATAATACACCGAAATAGTATAGTTACGAAAACCAGTTCTCTCTCTTTCGAAATTTCTGAATTGGTGGAAAAAAACGTGGGCTATATCACTCAGATCATTGGACCAGTGTTGGATGTGGCTTCCTCGCCGGGAAAAATGCCCAATATCTACAACTCACTAATAGTCAAGGGACAAAATCCAGCAGGTCAAGAGATTAATGTTACTTGTGAGGTCCAACAATTATTAGGTAATAATGAAGTGAGAGCTGTAGCTATGAGTGCCACAGACGGTTTGACGAGAGGTATGGGTGCTGTTGATACGGGAGCCCCCCTTAGTGTTCCCGTTGGTGAAACTACTCTTGGACGAATATCCAACGTCCTCGGCGAACCCGTAGATAATTTGGGTCCTGTACAAAGTAGTACGACATTTCCAATTCACAGGTCCGCCCCGGCATTTACTCAGCTGGATACTAAATTATCAATTTTTGAAACGGGTATAAAAGTTGTGGATCTCCTGGCTCCGTATCGGAGAGGCGGAAAGATCGGATTATTTGGTGGGGCTGGAGTTGGAAAGACGGTTCTTATTACGGAATCAATTAATAATATTGCGAAAGCTCATGGAGGTGTATCCGTATCTGGCGGGGTAGGAGAACGTACACGTGAAGGTAATGACCTTTACATGGAAATGAAAGAATCAAAAGTTATTAATGAGCAAAATATTTCCGAATCAAAGGTGGCTCTGGTTTATGGTCAGATGAATGAACCACCAGGAGCTCGTATGAGAGTTGGCTCAACTGCTCCAACAATGGCGGAATACTTTCGAGATGTTAACAAGCAAGATGTACTCCTATTTATTGACAATATTTTTCGCTTTGTCCAGGCGGGATCGGAAGTATCGGCGTTACTGGGTAGGATGCCTTCCGCTGTGGGTTATCAACCGACCCTTGGTACAGAAATGGGATCATTGCAGGAAAGAATTACTTCCACCAAGGAGGGATCAATAACTTCCATTCAAGCTGTTTACGTACCTGCCGATGATTTGACTGACCCGGCTCCCGCCACGACATCTGCACACTTAGACGCTACTACCGTGCTTTCAAGGGGATTAGCAGCAAAGGGTATTTATCCAGCCGTAGACCCGCTGGATTCGACCTCCACTATGTTACAGCCTTGGATTGTGGGTGAAGAGCATTACGACACGGCACAGGGAGTTAAGCAGACTTTGCAACGTTACAAGGAACTTCAAGATATTATAGCTATTCTCGGACTAGACGAGTTATCCGAAGAAGATCGCCTGACGGTAGCTAGGGCTCGAAAAATAGAACGTTTCTTGTCGCAACCCTTTTTCGTGGCAGAAGTTTTCACTGGCTCTCCGGGTAAATACGTGAGTTTATCAGAAACCATTAAGGGATTTCAAATGATTCTTCCTGGAGAGTTGGATAATCTACCTGAACAAGCTTTTTACTTAGTTGGCAATATCGACGAAGCCACTGCAAAAGCTGCGTCTTTACAAGCGGAGGTTCAATAAAAGAGATGGCATTGAATCTTCGCGTAATGGCCCCTAATCGAATAGTTTGGAATTCCGAGGTTTGGGAAATCGTTTCATCCACCAATAGTGGTCAGGTTGGTATACTACCCAACCACGCGCCGCTTCTTACAGCTTTGGATATGGGAGTTTCGAAAATACGTCATGATGGGCAGTGGTCTTCAATGGCGCTGATGGGCGGCTTTGCCATGATAGATAACAATCAGGTAACAATATTAGTTAACGAAGCGGAAAGAGCTACCGAAATCGATCCCGACGAAGCTCGAAGAAGTTTTCAGATGGCTCAGGCCGACTTAGCTAAAGCAGAAGGTAAGAAAAGAGTAATAGAAGCCAACTCAGCTTTTAAAAGAGCAAAGGCCAGACTAGAAGCTTCAACTGCGGCTTAACGCGTTTGTTCTCAGCCCAAAAGCACAAAGTAATTTAGTAGTCTTACGAGAATACTATCGCGCTACGCGCGAAAACCTTTGATGTGTCTCACATACATTAAAACTTATTAGATACCAATTTAATCATCACGGTATCTAGTAAGTGTTACCTACTATTGGATTCGAACCAATGACTCTCGCCGTATGAAAGCGATACTCTAACCGCTGAGTCAAGTAGGCTACCATCCATTTGTCTTTTTTATACCCGTATTTATCTAGCTAGGTGCGTGACTCATATATAGATACCTCTATTATACCCGAAGAAATAGCTAAACACAACTGCATGTTTCACTATTTAATAAATATTCCATCGAAATTTATGAATCACTTGATTTTTCTATTAGAAATCCGACATTGCCCTTCTCGAAAATAGATAGCTAACACCTTTTTTTTTACTTTTCATTATAGATGGGATAACTACGAGTATAATCAAACTAAAATTTTCATTGACTTTCCCAAAGGGGTTATATGTGTTAAACCCATCGCAGTGTAGCAAGACGATGGTTATTTACCAACCTAGGCTAACACTTTTTTGTTTAGCTCTAGGTTTATCAATTAAATCAAAAAATTAAGGCGAAGGGAGTATGCAAATGTTTTTGCTCCACCAATATGACTCCTTCTGGATTTTTCTGCTAGTATCTATATCTATTCCCTATTTAGCTTTTTCGATTCCCGGATTTATCGCCCCCACTCGAGAAGGACCAGAGAAGTTAACGAGTTACGAGTCGGGCATTGAGCCAAAAGGAGATGCTTGGATTCGATTTCAAATACGTTATTACATGTTTGCTTTGGTTTTCGTGGTCTCCGACGTTGAAACCGTATTTCTCTATCCATGGGCTGTATCTTTCAGGGAATTGGGACTATTTGCTTTCATCGAAGTGATCATTTTCATCTTTATATTAGTTGTTGGTTTGGTTTACGCATGGCGAAAAGGAGCATCGGAATGGTGTCAACTTCCAAATATTCGGGTGAAAGTGGCAGAGAGAGAGCCGAACCCCGCGGTGTAGATATCCCCCTTAATTCGGTGGAGCCTCCCCTGCCTGAATGGGGTGTGTCAAATTCAATTTTTTTAGCTAATATAAGTGATTTCTCCAACTGGTCCAGACTTTCCAGTTTATGGCCACTTCTATACGGCACCAGCTGTTGCTTCATTGAATTTGCCTCCCTAATCGGTTCACGTTTTGATTTTGACCGATACGGTCTAGTACCCAGATCCAGTCCTAGGCAGGCAGACCTAGTTGTTACCGCCGGTACTGTAACCATGAAGATGGCCCCGTCGCTCGTAAGACTCTACGAGCAAATGCCTGATCCGAAATATGTAATTGCTATGGGAGCTTGCACCATTACGGGGGGCATGTTTAGCACGGATTCCTACAGCACCGTTCGCGGGGTAGACAAATTAATTCCCGTCGATATCTATTTGCCAGGTTGCCCACCCAGACCCGAAGCTATTATTGATGCCGTAACAAAACTCCGTAAGAAAATTGCTAGAGGAACTTTGATATATCGCGCTTCCCGCCCCACCCGAACGAAATACCCCAACCTAAATCATCGATTTCGCTTTGTACCTAGTATCCATATAGGTGAATACAATCGAGAATTAACTAATTGTGACACAAAACTCTTATCAAATACTTTCTCGAAAAACTTTCAAAAGCTTGAAGATTAGGTCTAATAAATAAATATCAGAAGTAGGCGAATAACTATATTTCATTTCATACATGGATAAAAAAAAAAGAGGTATTAACCAAAATGAACACTATCAACAAAGATAAGTTCAATATTGAGACGCGGGGTCGATTATCCGCTTGGTCAACTAGACATAAGTTTTTCCATCGACCTTTGGGTTATGATTACAGGGGTGTCGAGACTTTGCAAGTCAAGTCGGAGGAGTGGTTGTCTGTAGCTGTCGCCCCATATGCTTACGGTTTTAATTACCTGCGCTCCCAATGTGCTTACGACTCCGCACCGGGAGGATCTTTAGTCAGTGTATATCATCTGACACAGATACGAGATCAGCCGGATCAACCCGAGGAAGTGTGTACAAAAATTTTTGTTCCAAGAAAAAACCCTAGAATACCTTCGGTTTACTGGGTTTGGAGAAGTTCCGATCTCCAAGAACGTGAATCCTATGATATGTTGGGAATAATCCATCAGGGTCATCCGCACCTTAGGCGTATACTGATGCCTGAAAGTTGGGTAGGGTGGCCTCTACGTAAAGATTACGTCGTACCCAACTTTTATGAGTTACAGGATGCCTATTAATTTGTATTGAGGTGAAAAAAAGTAAGTTTCATCTGAAAACTTACTTCGCGACCCACCGTTACCGTATAAGATAAATTTCATCAAAACTTTTTACGGTTACCAAGATCTCGAGTAACCCAGTTTTCAAAATACTTCGTGATTTTTGGTTAGCTCCTTCGGGTATGGTCGATTTTCTATAATACCAGAACTGATTTGGCTTATCTACCAAACTATTTAGATGCCAAGAACCAGATTTGAACTGGTGACACGAGGATTTTCAGTCCTCTGCTCTACCGACTGAGCTATCTCGGCCGATTCATTTACGGATAAAACTCAACTAACAATAAGTATATTTTTAAATCCCAGCTTTTTGCCTAGTCGAACCCTTGATCTCGCCTTTTTCGATCTGTTTGATGCAATATCATTTCCGGTATATAAATATAAAGTCTGGGAGGGGGCTAGATTGAGCCATTCATGTATATTAAAAGCCTGAATGGCTCACTTTCAAAGTGTCTTGGAAAGACCGAATAAGAAAAAAGTTGAAGTGGTTTTCGTATTTTGCTTCCGAACAAATTATGCGAATCCAAACAACCTAAAATGGGTTAATTAAAGTGTCTCGTTGGGGATAGAGGGACTCGAACCCTCACGGTCGAAACCAACGGATTTTCGTTCTACCGCAACTTGCGCCGCTATTTTTTATTTTATTAAGTACGTAGAATGGGACTCTACCTCCATTCACGGAAGTATCATTTTTATGTTACCGGCTCGATTGTTTAATAATTTCAATTGGAATAAAGTGAGATTCCATAACAAGTAATAGAAGAATATGCGGACTAGCAGTAGTAGAAGGAGTCTACTTAGTGTTGTATTACTAGAACATAATTTTGTGAATGAATGCTAGCCCCAAACCGAGGGGTCCGCGTCCAAATAAAAAAAAAAAGTAAAATTTTCTTTCTTTATCAGGTCTCATTCTTATACTTCTACATCTTATCCCATGCAGTTAACCACACAAAACAGTTAGATATTCAGTTATTTCGAGAACTAGTAACTAACAGACTGCTCGTTGGAATGGCCCCCGTCGAGTCTCTGTACCTATCTCGCCTCATCGCCCGAAATTCAATTGAATAATACAAGATTTGGCTCAGGATTGCCCGATAAACGGTCCCAGGTTCCCCTGAATCTGGGGGCTGCCACTTGATACGTCTCCATACCCAGGCTCAATCTAGTTGAGTCCGCTGCGTCTACCATTCCGCCATATCCCCACCCTTTAGGCCCCAACGAACTGATGAAAAAAGAGAAATAACCACAAGCTGTGTTTGAAAAAAAACGTCTGGCGTGCTTACACCAAATAATCTGGTTATCCTAGGCGGACTCTTTCCCGTCTACCCCTAATTGAAAATAATTCATAACCATGACATAATTTGATTTGTCTACAATTTTTTTTTGTTTAGTAGGCTTTTAACTAGTAAAAAAAAAAAAGACGAATTTTTTTTTTTACTAACCTCACACTTCAAGTAAAAAAATGCATGTAATTCAACTTGTGGACGACAAGTTAATTGCTTCTCAAAGAGTTTCTATTATAGAAGTATATATGAATGCACTACTTTAAGCAATATATTCGTCAATCAATTTGATTTTTTTTTTTTTGCTAAAATTTTTATGTAAATGGATATGCTATAACGTCTTTATTTAGCATTACAAATCGCTGGGAGTTTTTATCTACCCCCCCCCCCCATCTTTATCAATTGTTGATAACACATTCAATATTTATTATTCAATATTTATTATTCACTATTCATATGTTATGATTGTCACAGATATCAATCCTGATCAACTTCTATTTTCTTTGCCGGCAGTAGTAGATGGTATCTCCGTGCTGATCCTATAAGTTTTTTATCCAACAATAAAACGTTTACAGAAAAGGAGTTTTCACGTCTCGCTACCGAGGACCTCGTTTGAAAATTATACGTCGTCTAAAGAATTTGCCGGGGTTTACGGGTAAGGGTAAAGCACTCAACTTGGGAGAATTTCGAGCCGCTACCGATCAATCAGCTTCAAGAAAAATTTCTCAGTTCTGTGTGCGTTTGGAGGCCAAACAAAGATTACGTTTCAATTATGGATTAACAGAACGCTAACTACTGAAATACGTACGTATCGCTAGAAAAACTAGGGGTTCAACGGGCCAAGTACCACTGCAATTACTTGAGATGCGTCTAGATAATGTTATTTTTCAGTTAGGTATGGCTTCCACGATTCCTGCCGCTAGACAGTTAGTTAATCACAGGCATATTTTAGTGAATAACCGTATTGTAGATATACCAAGCTATCGCTGTAAGCCAAAAGATATTATTACTGTTCGAAATCGACCAACTTCCTGTAATGCGCTGAGGGGTGAGTCTCCCGGAGGGGACAAAACACCGGATCACTTGGCCGCCTCTCTATCGGAAGGCAACAGGCCCACGGGATTGGTGAATCGTATTGTCAATCGAGAATCCGTCAATTTGAATATAAATGAATTGTTAGTTGTCGAGTATTACTCCCGCAAAGCTTAATGATCATTTATTGGATAAATGAGTTAATTGAATAGTTTGGAGGTCTTTGTAATGGAAACCCAGGTAAAGAACTTGGAATGATGAAATTTAAGAAGCAGATTACTCAGAAAATAAAAAAACAAAAGTTTCTTGGTCTAGCTTGTTACTTTCTTCTAGCAGAAATTCTAATTTTTTGCTTTAGAAATAAATGGAGAAAAATACTCTAGTTTTGAGCAGTTTAATTTGGTACACGATGAATTATCCCAATCATTGGTCCACGTCACTTCAACGAAAATCCTTTCATAATCAGGAAAGGTATTACCAACTCTTACTGCTTTTCTTTTGACGGCTTGATTCGAAACCCCGACTCCCGCCTGTCTTTTTCTAATCGGCTTTTTAGCTAGATTTCGATGAAGAAGAAAAGAAAGATAGCCTTGGAGAGGTAGAAATAGATAAGGGAAAGGGAGGGATTCGAACCCTCGGTAGTTAGAAATCCACTTAGCATTTCCGGTGCTACGCCTTAAACCGCTCGGCCACCCTTCCTGGGGTTAATTAATTCATTCGACATATTTTAGGGATTTAGGCAGTAAAATGACAAGTGACTTGCGAGTAGTAGTTAAAAACAATTTTTTTTTTTCTTTTTGAAATACAAATCAAACAGGAATAAAACATTCAACGCAACTTGGTACTTTACTAATTTATTTTTTTATATTATCAGCTAAGCATACTTTTTCTTTTGCAATCTCAATTTATGTACTACTAATAGGTGAAGTGCAAAAGAAAAACAAGGAGTCGAAATTGATTATGCCTAGATCTCAGAGAAATGACAACTTTATTGACAAAACTTTCACAATTCTAGCGGATATTTCGTTGCAAATCCTACCCACCACTAAGAGAGAGAGGGAAGCTTCTACATACTATAGGGATGGTGCGATTCGATAAGGCAAGCAATTTACCAGTATTCAATATAAGTTGAATAAATTACAGCTTCGATAAGCCCACATTTTCTAGAGGTGTGTTTCGATTGTCAAACAAACCCTTCGGTCGCGTATCCACGATTAGTGCAGCCTCGGAAGCTACGGCTCCCGCTTTCCACGGATTTTGATATCAAGCAAGCAAGAGGTTAAAATCATAATTTGATGTGTAATACCTGGTAATTTCATGATTAAGCGCGGGGAGGGGGCGGGCACCACATGGAGGAATCGGCAATACAAAATCTCCGGCAATTTTTGGTTTTGACAGATATCACCTATTCTCGGTAACTTCGAAGTCGCGGTAACGACCAATAGCGATTGGGGCAACAAACATCCATCCCGTTTGCAGCTTGGGTACCCTTAAAATCATCGGAGATTGCTGAAGTGAATAACCCCTCGAAAAACGAAACGTTGGGAACGAATAAATTGACAAGGGATTCATTGTTACTGCTGTCACCGTGAGGGAATGACGCAACCGCCTCAAAAAAATTCTTTGCGAGAAGGATGGTTAGATACCAGTTTCATGAAACACTAACCCCCGCTTGGTTTCAAGTTGGGAGTAAAAATAATTAGGTCACTTGGAATGCTATTTTTTTTTTATGCGAATCGAGCGGGAGGAGCCGTATGAGCTGGGAACCTCATGTGCGGTTTCGAAGCGGGGCTTTTTTAGAAAAGCAACCGTAACGGATGTCGGCCCAATCTGAAGGAGAATATGCAGAAGCTTTATGAAGCTACTACAAAGCCATGCGTTTAGAGGTTGATTCCTATGACCGAAGTTACATACTTCATAATATAGGCCTCACTCATACAAGTAATGGAAAACATGCAAGAGCTTTGGAATACTATTTTCAAGCACCGGAGCGGAATTCTTCTTCGCCACAAGCTTTTAATAATATGGCTGTGATCTGTCACCACGTGCGACTACCTGTGCTTTAGGATTCTTCGGTTTAGAAATACCCAACCAATGAAAAGGGCTTCCCCCAAGCATACTTCCGAGCGGGAGCTGCCTCGAGCTGCGGGATTCGGCCTCTTTCAAAGCAATCCAGGTTTGAAGGAAGAAGGTAGCCTAACTGTCTCATGGATAACTGACTGAATCGAAGAATAAAGCACCGTAAAGATTCGTCGTTGAAAATCTGGGTCGATACAATGAGATTGGTCCATAGAAAAAGTTGTACGATTTGTCTCTGTAGTAGAGACGATTGGAGAAAAATAAGTGATGGACCACGGTGTAGTATCAAATCCTAAAGGAAAAATTTTTCCAATCCAAAAAAAAATTCAAATTGAGATGGGGTAGTTAGTGCCAAAAGAGGTTATTACTCCTTTCCTCTTGTTCTTCTAACTGGGAGTACGGAAAAAGTTTTATTCAAGACGGATGAAATCATAAACCTGACTATCCTTAGTTCCTCCAAAACTTTAAAGTAATCCCTATTTCTTGGTTAGGGTACAGAAGCCAGTAACAGAGTTGTCTGAGCCGTATGAGGTGGGAAACCCCCGAGTTCGGTTCTAAAGGAGGGGGTTGGAAAATAATCACCCATTCTGATCGAGGGGAACAGGCCATTCACCAGGGAAATTTAGAGATTTCGGAGGCTTGGTTTGATCAAGCCGCTGAGTATTGGAAACAGGCAATAGCACCTTCCCCCGGTAATTACATTGAAGCACAGAATTGGTTAAAAATCACGGGACGCTCTTCTTTGTTTAACTAATCCGTGGGGGGAGGCAGGGCGACGTGACACAAAAAGGTTAACAAATAGAGTTAATAGATAGAGGTTCCTGCTTGCTCGACATCGGCTTCGCCACCCTTCTCCTTACCGAACGGATGATCAATCCTATCAAGTCCATTAGGCACTATTGGGTCGTGTAATAATACCATCAAACGCCTACCCTGCATAACTTCTTTGTAGCAGTTGCTCGAGTTTCAAACTCAAGGGAAAAGGGAATAGATTACTACATGTTGGTAAAAACTCTAGTTCTTAGAAGTTTCGTATCTTCCGTTGGTAGGTTGTTGCTATCCCTTGTCCGAAGAGAGGAGAGTCCCGATGACTATTCGTTCGCCAGAACCAGAAGTCAAGATTATGGTGGAGAAGGATCCTGTGAAAACCTCTTTTGAGAGATGGGCCCAACCCGGACATTTCTCAAGAAATTTGGCTAAGGGTCCCAGTACCACCACATGGATTTGGAACCTACACGCTGATGCCCATGATTTTGATAGCCATACCAATGATTTGGAGGATATATCCCGTAAAATATTTGGTGCTCATTTTGGTCAGCTAGCCATTATTTTCATTTGGTTGAGTGGCATGTACTTTCACGGGGCCCGTTTTTCCAATTATGAGGCGTGGTTGAATGATCCCACTCACGTGAAACCTAGTGCCCAGGTTGTTTGGCCAATAGTGGGTCAAGAGATACTTAATGGAGATGTAGGTGGAGGGTTCCAGGGTGTACAGATCACGTCTGGATTTTTCCAACTTTGGCGAGCCTCCGGAATAACTAGTGAGTTACAGCTCTATTGCACAGCTGTGGGTGCTTTAGTTTTTGCCGGATTAATGTTTTTTGCCGGTTGGTTTCACTACCATAAAGCTGCCCCAAAACTAGCTTGGTTCCAGAACGTTGAATCAATGCTAAATCACCATTTGGCGGGTCTATTGGGATTGGGATCTCTAGCGTGGGCGGGACATCAGATACATGTTTCACTGCCAATTAACCAACTATTAGATGCAGGGGTTGACCCAAAAGAAATACCCCTCCCTCACGAATTCATTCTTAATCGTGATCTTCTAGCTCAGGCGTATCCGAGTTTTGCGAGAGGACTGATCCCATTTTTTACTCTTGACTGGTCGGAATACTCAGATTTTTTGACTTTCCGCGGAGGGTTGAACCCAGTGACGGGAGGTTTGTGGCTGACTGATACTGCACATCACCACTTAGCTATTGCCGTTCTTTTTTTGGTAGCTGGTCACATGTACAGAACCAATTGGGGTATCGGACATAGCACAAAAGAAATTCTGGAAGCTCATAAAGGCCCCTTCACGGGTGAGGGCCACAAGGGTCTTTACGAAATTCTAACAAGTTCGTGGCATGCTCAATTAGCGATCAATCTTGCCATGCTAGGTTCTTTAACAATTATTGTGTCCCACCACATGTATGCGATGCCCCCGTATCCTTACTTGGCCACTGATTATGCCACACAACTTTCTTTGTTTACACATCATATGTGGATAGGAGGGTTTTTAGTAGTTGGTGCAGCTGCACACGCAGCCATTTTTATGGTAAGAGATTATGATCCAACTACTCAATACAATAATTTGTTAGACCGTGTTATTCGGCACCGCGATGCAATAATTTCACATCTCAACTGGGTCTGCATTTTCCTAGGTTTTCATAGCTTCGGTCTATACATCCATAATGATACCATGAGTGCCTTGGGGCGTCCCCAAGATATGTTTTCAGATACCGCCATTCAGTTACAACCGATATTTGCTCAGTGGGTGCAAAATACCCATGCCTTGGCCCCCGGATCAACCGCGCCTAATGCGGCAGCGGGTACTAGCTTAACCTGGGGTGGCAGCGACTTAGTCGCTGTAGCCGGTAAAGTTGCCATAGCCCCAATTCCGCTAGGTACTGCAGATTTTCTGGTCCACCACATCCATGCATTTACGATTCATGTTACTGTATTAATTTTATTGAAAGGTGTTTTATTTGCGCGCAGTTCCCGACTAATACCCGACAAAGCTAATCTTGGTTTTCGTTTTCCCTGCGACGGTCCCGGCAGAGGAGGTACCTGCCAAGTATCCGCTTGGGATCACGTCTTCCTAGGATTATTCTGGATGTACAACTCGATTTCAGTAGTTATATTTCACTTTAGCTGGAAGATGCAATCTGATGTGTGGGGCACTATAAGCGAACAGGGGGTGGTAAACCACATCACCGGGGGAAACTTTGCACAAAGTTCAACAACGATTAATGGGTGGTTACGTGACTTTTTGTGGGCACAGGCTTCTCAAGTCATTCAATCATATGGTTCTTCGTTATCCGCGTATGGTCTTCTATTTCTGGGGGCTCACTTTGTTTGGGCTTTCAGTCTAATGTTTTTATTTAGTGGTCGCGGATACCGGCAAGAACTCATCGAATCCATTGTCTGGGCTCATAACAAATTAAAAGTTGCTCCTGTTACCCAACCTAGAGCCCTGAGTATTATACAGGGACGTGCTGTGGGAGTAACTCATTACCTTCTGGGTGGAATCGCCACGACGTGGGCGTTCTTCCTGGCGAGAATCATTGCAGTGGGATAATGGCTAGGAGGATTTGAGAAACATTACGGCATCAAGATTTCCACAGTTCAGCCAGGGTCTATCCCAAGACCCAACTACTCGTCGTATCTGGTTTGGTATAGCCACTGCCCACGACTTCGAGAGTCATGACGATATTACCGAGGAACGTCTCTACCAAAAAATATTTGCATCTCATTCTGGTCAATTAGCTGTCATCTTTCTATGGACCTCTGGAAATTTGTTCCATGTGGCTTGGCAGGGCAATTTCGAAGCATGGGTGCGGGACCCATTACACGTGAGACCAATTGCTCATGCCATTTGGGATCCTCATTTTGGTCAACCAGCTATTGAAGCCTACACTCGAGGGGGGGCTGCGGGTCCAGTCAATATTGCCTATTCTGGTGTGTATCAGTGGTGGTACACCATTGGTCTACGCAATAACCAAGATCTCTATACTGGAGCTATCTTTTTACTAGCTATTTCTGCTTCGTTTTTACTAGCTAGCTGGTTACATTTGCAACCTAAATGGAAACCAAGCATTTCTTGGTTCAAAAATGCTGAATCTCGGCTCAATCACCATCTTTCAGGACTTTTCGGAGTGAGTTCTTTGGCTTGGGCGGGGCATTTAGTCCACGTAGCTATTCCCGAAGCAAGGGGCGGCCATGTTAGATGGGATAATTTTTTGACTGCCACCCCGCATCCTCAAGGGTTGGGGCCGTTCTTCTCGGGTCAGTGGAGTGTTTACGCGCAAAATCCCGACTCTAGTAGCCATTTGTTTGATAGCACTCAAGGAGCGGGAACAGCTATTCCAACCTTTTTGGGCGGATTTCATCCACAGACTCAAAGTTTGTGGCTAACTGATATTGCTCATCACCACCTAGCCATTGCCGTTGTGTTTATAATTGCCGGCCACACGTATAGGACTAACTCTGGTATTGGGCATAGTATGAAAGAGATTCTGGAGGCTCATATCCCTCCAGGAGGTAGGTTGGGTCGTGGACACAAAGGACTTTATGATGCGGTCAATAATTCTCTCCATTTTCAATTGGGGCTCGCTTTAGCTGCTTTAGGGGTTGTCACTTCGTTGGTCGCACAACACATGTATTCTCTACCCGCTTATGCTTTTATAGCACAGGATTATACAACTCAAGCCGCGCTATACACCCATCACCAATATATTGCCGGGTTTATCATGGCAGGAGCCTTCGCACACGGAGCTATATTCTTTATTAGAGACTATGATCCAGAACAAAATAGAGATAACGTCTTAGCAAGAATGTTGGAACACAAAGAAGCAATAATAGCTCACTTAAGTTGGGCTAGTTTATTTCTGGGGTTCCACACACTAGGACTTTATGTTCACAACGATGTAATGCTAGCCTTCGGGACTCCGGAAAAACAGATTCTTATCGAACCCGTATTTGCTCAATGGATTCAATCTGCTCATGGTAAAACTTTGTATGGTTTTGATGTGCTTCTATCCTCGGCAGGTAGTCCGGCAAGTAATGCCGGTCGGGGCTTGTGGTTACCCGGCTGGTTGGACGCCGTCAACAACAGTGGCAACTCGCTATTCCTAACAATTGGGCCCGGAGATTTCTTGGTTCACCACGCCATCGCTTTGGGTCTACACACAACTACACTGATTTTGGTGAAAGGCGCATTAGACGCGCGCGGTTCCAAATTGATGCCAGATAAAAAAGAATTCGGTTACAGTTTTCCTTGCGATGGTCCCGGCCGAGGCGGTACCTGCGACATCTCAGCTTGGGATGCCTTTTATTTAGCCGTTTTCTGGATGCTGAACACCATTGGATGGGTCACTTTCTACTGGCACTGGAAACACATAACCTTGTGGCAAGGTAATGCTGCTCAATTCAACGAATCTTCTACGTATTTAATGGGGTGGTTGAGGGATTATTTATGGCTGAACTCCTCGCAACTTATTAATGGTTATAACCCTTTCGGTATGAACAGTTTATCTGTATGGGCATGGATGTTCTTATTTGGACATCTTGTGTGGGCTACTGGATTTATGTTTCCAATTTCTTGGCGCGGTTACTGGCAAGAACTCATCGAAACCCTAGCTTGGGCCCACGAACGAACACCCTTAGCAAATGTGATACGTTGGAAAGATAAACCAGTCGCCCTATCTATCGTTCAAGCAAGACTGGTGGGACTAGCCCACTTCTCCGTAGGTTACATATTTACCTACGCAGCTTTTCTAATCGCATCTACATCAGGTAAATTTGGCTAAAATTTGTTTGGTTGACTAACAAGTTGTCTATTTCCGCGTCAAGCTTACCCGCCCCCCCCCCAATATCTTCCACACTTGAGCCAATTTTGAGGCCGATTATCCATTTATCAATAATTAGAGATATAAATTTATTTTTTTTTTCTCTAGTTATTGATAAATAAATTTTTGATTGCAAGTTCAATTTGTTTTAAAGTAGTAATCCAATCCTGCTTACTGATTCATCAATTATGGCAAAGAAGAGTCTCATTGAGAAGGAAAAAAAAAAAAGGAAATTGGTGGAGAGATATAATGTTACCCGCCAATCTTTGAAAATACAGATTAAAAGTAGTTTGGCAATTCAGGATAAACTAACTATTTCCAAAAGATTGCAATCTCTACCGCGTAATAGTGCACCTGTTCGTCTCCATAACCGGTGCTCCCTAACCGGACGACCCAGATCCAATTACCGAGACTTTGGCTTATCTAGACACGTACCTCGTGAAATGGCACACACTTGTGTGCTGCCTGGAGTGTTGAAATCGAGTTGGTAAAAAAACTTTTCCCGACTTATCTGACAAATGATGTCCAATTCCCTGAAGTAGACAGTTCTTTCTGCTCATATTCCTAATATTCAATGTAATTATTCAAAAGATGTATAATAATTACATTGAAGGCATTAACTAAGCGGGGTAGAGCAGCTTGGTAGCTCGCAAGGCTCATAACCTTGAGGTCACAGGTTCAAATCCTGTCTCCGCAAAGTAAACCATCAATTGTTTACCTACATTAGTATTACGGCGCTCAGTTTTCGCCGCAAGCTCAGACTAATCAATTTCTTTCCCATTTTTCACCGACGGATTAGGTATAGGTTTTTTCAGATTGGAGATCAAGAAAGTCCAAGTCTTTGTATCAATTATTAGATTGGGAATACTTGACGCCACGCGGTAGATTAAAAATAATCTAATTACTATTTTTTTTTTCTCTTTATACCTTTCTGAGCCTCTTTATTCAATAGAGCATAAACCTATCTACCTAGAGATAGATAGATAAATACATATCTATCTGTATATCTAGATATACAATTCTAATTTAGAAACATAGCTATTTCGTGCTTTGGGTTAGACCTAGTCTCTTCCGTTTCATCAAGTTCCAATATTGCAAAAAAAAAACAAGAAAGGCAGGGCGAAAAAGAACGGTGTGCCCAACAGAACTCAACCCAAAATTATTTATGATATGAGGCCCCTTTAACTCAGTGGTAGAGTAACGCCATGGTAAGGCGTAAGTCGTCGGTTCAAATCCGACAAAGGGCTAAGTCGTACGAAATCCAAAGATCAAGCTGTCTCAGTTTCACGGAAACGCCCGGGTCCGCATGACCTCGATGCAAAAAAAAAGGTTGTACTCCTTCTAATGAAAAAAAAAAATTACAATTTTGCAAAATTATAATTAACTGCTTCAAAATTCAATTTTTTGATTGAGTTGAATCGTTTTGTTTTCTATCTCGATTTCCAACATTAAGTACTAATGTTACAGTGAGTAATGTGTCGCTCTTTACAATATGAAAAAATCAGGTGGATATAATTTTTAATGCCGGGAACTTCTTTGTTACTCCTATCTTGGGAATTGAATGCTAATTATCAATATCGATGTATAGTTATATCGATATATCTATATAGATATATTTCAATTTAAATAAAAAAAAAAATAAAGATAAAATTACAAAACAATCTTTTTACTACTTATTTAGATAATTTTTCACCACTAACAAAAGTTATTCGAGTCTTTAGCACTCTTCTCTTATTTGTTATATCCCCCCAATACCTGAATACGATTTTGCTTCTGGGGTTTGGAACAAGAAAAGAACCACTTTGTTTGATGTTTCATTTCATGACATACCCTCCGTTCGAGATTAAACTGCGGTATGCCGGGGGACCAATAGAAAAAGCTTTCAATTTCTACTGCGAATTGGTAAAATAAGTACCGAAATAATTTCAAAAAGGGGGTAGATATCATAAAAATATCTATCTACATCTATCTATATCTATCTATGTATCTATATATAGATAGATATAGATAGATATAGCTCTTCACGCCGTTCTAGTATTTCTTTCCTTAGAGATTCATGGAAACGAATTTGTCTTCTGCTAGGTCAGTTTGCCGAGGTACCGCTAGTGTGAAGGAATGACTAACGAAGTCTCGGAAGAAAAGAAAGGTCTACCCACTTCTCAAAAAACTGCGTAACAAACGAGATCAACTCGGGATCAAGTAAGTAATGGAAAAGAGATGCCTAAAATTTAAAATTGTAATAAAAAGATTATAAAAAGTAAGTATAATAAAAAAAAGCGACTCAACAAAAACAACAGAAAAATTGGAGAGAGTAGAAAACTAAAAGCAAGGCGAAGAAACGGTGAAGGGAACAAAAAACCCAAAACTTCTGAGATTGAAAAATCTATCAGTCCCATTTTCGTGTAATAACTCCTGAGGGTATGCTGCTTCGGCAAATGACTTTTCGGAAGGACCAATGTTGTAGTGGCCTATCTCATTCTACCTTACCGTGACGGGACGGAACTATACCACATCATGAGTTGAAAAAAAAAAATAGGGGAACCCAGAAATGGTTTGAGGAGCTGAGTGAGGAAATGAATATGACCATTGCCATTGGAAAATCTTCCAAGGAACCGAAAGATTTATTTGATAGTATGGACGACTGGCTCAGAAGAGATCGCTTTGTCTTCGTGGGTTGGTCTGGCCTATTACTTTTTCCCACCGCTTACTTCGCTTTGGGCGGTTGGTTCACCGGTACAACCTTCGTCACTTCATGGTACACCCACGGATTAGCTAGTTCTTACTTGGAGGGATGTAATTTTCTGACTGCCGCGGTCTCCACTCCCGCTAACAGTTTGGCCCACTCCTTGCTTCTTCTATGGGGCCCTGAAGCACAAGGAGATTTCACCCGTTGGTGCCAATTGGGAGGTTTGTGGACCTTCGTTGCTCTTCACGGTTCTTTTGCTCTAATAGGTTTTATGTTACGCCAATTCGAACTTGCAAGGTCTGTGCAACTACGCCCCTACAACGCAATAGCTTTCTCCGCTCCAATTGCGGTTTTTGTATCCGTATTCTTGATTTACCCTTTGGGGCAATCCGGTTGGTTTTTCGCACCTAGTTTCGGCGTAGCCGCCATCTTCCGATTCATTCTATTTTTTCAAGGTTTTCATAATTGGACTCTGAACCCATTTCATATGATGGGGGTTGCTGGAGTCCTTGGTGCCGCCCTTTTATGCGCTATCCACGGTGCTACAGTCGAAAATACTCTATTTGAGGATGGTGATGGTGCGAACACATTCCGCGCGTTCAACCCAACTCAGTCTGAGGAGACTTACTCAATGGTAACCGCAAATCGTTTCTGGTCCCAAATATTCGGTGTTGCTTTCTCCAACAAACGTTGGTTACACTTCTTCATGTTATTCGTGCCAGTAACAGGTTTATGGATGAGTGCTATTGGAGTAGTTGGTCTCGCCCTGAATTTACGTGCGTATGACTTTGTCTCCCAAGAAATTCGCGCAGCAGAAGATCCCGAGTTTGAGACTTTTTATACAAAAAACATCTTACTAAACGAGGGTATCCGTGCCTGGATGGCAGCTCAGGATCAGCCCCACGAAAACCTTGTATTCCCCGAGGAGGTTTTACCCCGTGGAAACGCTCTTTAATGGAACCCTCTCGCTGGGTGGTCGCGATCAGGAAACCACAGGTTTTGCTTGGTGGGCTGGCAACGCTCGACTAATTAATCTGTCTGGCAAATTGCTTGGTGCCCACGTAGCTCATGCTGGCCTGATTGTCTTTTGGGCTGGAGCTATGAATTTGTTTGAAGTGGCTCATTTCGTATCGGAAAAGCCTATGTATGAGCAGGGACTAATCCTACTTCCCCACCTGGCTACTCTGGGTTGGGGGGTGGGTCCCGGCGGGGAAGTAGTCGATACTTTCCCTTATTTTGTTTCCGGAGTACTCCATCTGATTTCCTCTGCAGTTTTGGGATTCGGAGGTATATATCATGCTCTGATCGGACCCGAAACTTTAGAGGAATCCTTTCCTTTTTTTGGTTATACTTGGAAAGATAAAAATAAGATGACTACAATTCTCGGTATTCATTTAATACTATTAGGTCTTGGAGCTTTTCTCTTAGTTTTCAAAGCACTCTATTTTGGAGGATTGTACGACACATGGGCACCCGGGGGTGGAGATGTAAGAGAGATTACGAATCTTACCCTAAGTCCTAACGTTATCTTTGGCTATCTACTTAAATCTCCTTTTGGGGGCGAAGGGTGGATTGCAAGTGTGGATAATCTGGAGGATATTATCGGGGGACATGTATGGCTGGGATCCATTTGTCTTTTCGGTGGAATTTGGCACATATTAACGAAACCGTTTGCTTGGGCTCGTCGCGCTTTCGTATGGTCCGGGGAAGCTTACTCATCCTACAGTTTGGGAGCCCTTTCCATTTTTGGCTTCACCGCCTGCTGTTTCGCCTGGTTTAACAACACAGCATATCCCAGTGAATTTTATGGTCCCACCGGACCAGAAGCTTCTCAGGCCCAAGCTTTTACTTTTCTTGTCAGGGACCAACGTCTCGGTGCCAATATAGGTTCTGCTCAAGGACCTACTGGGTTGGGTAAATATCTGATGCGTTCCCCCACGGGAGAAATCATTTTTGGAGGCGAAACCATGCGCTTCTGGGACCTTCGTGCTCCTTGGTTAGAGCCTTTAAGGGGTCCTAACGGTTTAGATCTCGGTAAATTGAAGAGGGATATACAACCATGGCAGGAGCGACGGTCCGCGGAGTATATGACTCATGCCCCCCTGGGCTCTCTAAACTCTGTAGGTGGAGTAGCTACTGAGATCAACGCCGTAAACTACGTATCTCCCCGGAGTTGGTTAGCTACTTCCCACTTCGTTCTAGGATTCTTTTTTTTCGTGGGTCATTTATGGCACGCAGGTAGGGCTCGCGCAGCCGCAGCCGGGTTTGAAAAGGGGATTGACCGCGATACCGAACCCGTTCTTTCTATGACACCCCTTAATTGAAACTCGAAAACATATGCGTGAACGATGAAAAAAAAAATAAAAAGAAATGTAAGGTGTCTTTTTATTTTTTTGCTAGCAAACCAATATCTAAAAAGTCTACGTCTTCATATCAGTGCCGGACTCATTACATCCAGGCAAACTCTATCTATCTATTTGGATAGATAGATAGATATCATCTTATTATCTGGTGATAGATAATACCAAGTTCTCTTCGGTTTAGCATAAAAAAAAAATAAATATTTTACAATACTAGTAATAACTGTCGCCCCTTCCGTTCAGTATTATTTGATATAAGTAGTAGGAGAGAGAGGGATTCGAACCCTCGATGGCATTTCATCGCCATGCCAGTTTTCAAGACTGGAGCCTTAAACCGCTCGACCATCTCTCCCGACGAGGCAGATGTTTCACCCGATATTCTTTCGGAGGTATCAATCACGTTTTTTAGGTAGTTCTGGTAATAGATAAAAAGATCTATGCATCAATAAAGAAATATATATTTCTTTATTGATGCATAGATCTTTTTTCTTCACTGAAATTTATTTATACTATGAGAGGTACAAAGTAAAAATAATTCTGACCGTGGAGTTATTGCAGATAATCATCCCGAATGTCGTAATTCAAACCAATTCTAACTCAACGAGTACCTTATGAAATTTAAGGTAGTTAGTGGCAACTAGGGGGGGGGGGGGTAATTGCGCCCCGTCAACGGAGCAAGTCGTGTTGAGGCGAGAGTTCCTTCGGATGAGGATCGGATGGTACGAACAACTTATTCCCTAATGTGGAAACAATCACAATTATGACTATCGCGTTCCAATTGGCTTTATTTGGATTAATCGCCATCTCATTCCTATTAGTTGTGGGTGTCCCCGTTGCGTTTGCATCCCCTGGTGGCTGGTCCAGCAACAAAAATATTGTTTTCTCAGGGGCTTCGTTATGGATTGGATCAGTTTCTTTGGTAGGTATACCCAACTCTTTCATTTCTTAAAAATTTGTTCTTTTGGTTCCTCCTCTCGTAATTCACCGTTACGAGTGGAGACGCCAAATAAAAAATAGTTCCGCCTATAGATGTAGATAAAAGTATAACAGAAAGTTCATTTTAACAATTGAGGGAAAGGAAGAAATACACGGGGTCCTCCCGATAAATTTAGTTTTTCACTACAAACTAAATACCTATGCGAGTTTACTAAATGTTAATAAACTATTGCAGTGTTAAAATGAAATAACAGATTATGCGGATATAGTTGAATGGTAAAATATCTCCTTGCCAAGGAGATGACGCGGGTTCGATTCCCGCTATCCGCCTATCCCGTAGAAAAGAAAGTGGATTACGTCACATATACATATATATATATATATATGTGTATAAAAATTTTTATGCAATTCTTTAGTTCCCTTAAGGTAAGGGAAGAAAGAAGAAAAGCAACTAGTACTAGTAAAAGACAAGAAACAAAATTTTTTGTTTTGAATTGAATGAAATGTTGAGATGATACAATTTTATATTTGTCGAGGTAGCCGTTTCGCTAGCAAATGCATATCATAGTTGAGTTGCGGGGGTGGGGAGAGCCAACTACTTGCTAACGCCTCTGGTGGGTAGTATACTTATTACTAATAGAATCGCTAGACGTCTAGAATCGCTATACGTCAATCAAATACTTGTTATACACACTGTTTGCTATCGAACAATTCGAGCCGTATCAGTGCTTTTTTTTTTTCTTTGGATTGGCACTGTTCGCTGATAGTTAGCAAAGGGCGATATAGTCAAGCGGTAAGACGGAGGACTGCAAATCCTTAACTCCCCAGTTCGAATCTGGGTGTCGCCTAACAACAAAATCTTTATGTATAGAAAGATCAAGAACTATATTGACTTAACTTACTTGGATTTATTTAGTTTACTTGGATTTATTAATTTAGGTAGTTTTACCGGGGATTGTTTGCTGCGCCGAAATTGGATACAGGCTGAGGTGCTCCATAGTCTGTTATAGCCTATCACATTTCATGTGTCTCAACGCGTCACGCATAAACAATCCCAATTAAGTATATCATTAATTGACAACCCGAGAGTACAAATCACCAAAATATTTTTGGAGGCAAACATCAACCAGTACCATTGAAAAAAAAAAAAAATATATATATATATAGGTTTCCACATACTCAGTATCTTTCGTCGTTGGAGTATGCTATCAAGCAGGCGGTTGCTCTTCACCGACAACGCGTTTCAAGCTTTATCGAGCTTTGCCTTGTATTTGGACTTGTAAGTAATTAGTAATTAGCAAAAATCGAGAGAGTGAATAGATAGGAATTACAACTACGGATTTAGTTACTCTAGCTTGGGCTGCCCTGACGGTGATTTCTACATTTTCCCTCTCACTTGTAGTTCGGGGAAGAAGCGGATTGTGACAAACGGTTAACCAGGTCTTTACTAGTCTGATTCAGGGGATACACGTCGCTGTGGCGAGACCACCGATTCGTGTCTTCCCCACCCCATATTTTTTTTTTTATAAAAAAAAAGCCCGATGCAATTGTTTCTTATTTAACTCATTTATCTCATTCGTAATTTTTAAAATTACGAATAACAAATTAGATAAATTTAGTAATCTAGTAGACTGATTTTTTTTTTGCTATCGGAAAGAACCTATTCCAGTTGTTGTTAGTTCATCCCGTCGTTAATTCAAACTTCAATTGTTTTGTCTTATGTTATGACTGCGCCCGGAACAAAAAACAGGAAATGAATATACACTTGACATATACTTGAGATCATACCTCCGGTTCGCATACCTCATTTCGTTTTGCTTGGTTTGCTTAGGATGATTCATCTCTTTTTTGAGAAATATACAAAAAAGTAAATCCGAGTGCTCTAGTTCAAAACCTAATATTAATCTAATTATTGGGATATTAATCATTGGGTAGAACCCGGCTTTGTAACGAGCAATAATAATATAATAGAAGTAAAAATTGATAGATCATTTTTTTGATCTATCAATTTCGGGCAATTCTATTCGGGAATAATGTGTAATACGCGGTAGGTAGAAAAATAGAAACAAGGGAAAAAGGCATAGATTCCAATTGACATAAAAAGAGCTAATCGGGAAGGAGCGCTAAGTTAGGAGTAAGTTGCTACCAGCAACAACCGGGTAGCATGAAAACCTCGTATGGACTAAAAACAACAGTTTGCATATCGCTTCGTTTTACAGGAAGGAAACAGTGTCCCCCACCTTTCCTCTTCTTATTCGCTCTTGCATACGAAGATTTATTAACAAACAGGTAGTTGTCACCAGTTACTAGTTATTCTGAGCGGCCGTTTGAATGTAAAGAATAAGTAGAAAAGCTGTTGGGATTGGAATAAAAAGTGCGGTAGCTACGAACGCAAGAATATTTACTTCCGTATGGGTAGTTCAAATCATCAATTGGAAAATAGCTCGAATGGGTTTCATTGTAAAAAACCCTCGGACTTCGTTATGAAACATCTAGTTTTAATTAGTCGGGTCGACCGAATCCTTGCTTAATCACAGAGAAAAAAAATATCAAAGTCGAATCTTCAATATCGATTACATAGTATATCATGAAATGAAATCTCGAGAATACCTATTCTCTGTTTTTGCGCAGTAGCGGTCTACTCCCGACGCCCCCGCTTTGGATTAATTGATTAATTGCTATAAGTAATTTCCTATAGCTAAATTCTATATATATCTATCTATATATATATATAGAATTTATTTGAATTATTTGTATAAATACAATCCAGATTGTTAAAAAAATGGGTTTCCTCGTTACTTCCCTGTTAGTTTTTCTAGATTGACAATTCGTAGGGAATACCCTTATTCTACCAGAAAGTAGTAAGGCCCCCATCGTCTAGAGGCCCAGGACACCTCCCTTTCACGGAGGCGACGGGGATTCGAATTCCCCTGGGGGTATTCATCTTTTAAAAATTTCATCGATCATATCAATGAAATGTATTCTTACTTTCCTGCCGATTCCTACCCAATAGATAGGGCTCAGATTCGATTTATTAAAAGTCGGTAACTCGATGAGGCGAAACCAAAGTGTTCACAAATTCTGGGTCGATGCTCGAGTGGTTAATGGGGACGGACTGTAAATCCGCTGGCAACGCCTACGCTGGTTCGAATCCAGCTCGACCCAAGTACGAGGCTGTAGATTGAACTTTGAACTAGTGCATTTTGTCTCCTTGAAGTTTATCGGGATTGACGGGTCTCGAACCCGCAACTTCCGCCTTGACAGGGCGGTGCTCTAACCAATTGAACTACAATCCCAATAGATAATTTGATATGAGTCTATATATCAAGCGCCCCAGAGTCAACACTTAGTCATAGTCAGCGATCTTTTTCATTTTATTAGGGGGGGGGTGTCCCCGCTTCGACAAATAGTACCGAGAAGTAACCAGATCTATCTACCATTAGATCGGTAATGATTTTTACACAGGTGTAAAATGTTTTCGAAACCTAACCCCTTTTTTAGCAAGTAGCCTCTTTTTACAGATTTGAACTAAGATTGAAGTGGTTGATAAAGGAAAAAAGCTATCGACGGAAAAGAGAACATCCATATGTTTTTTCAAGCTCTCCTGGTAATCGAAATTCTCGATATGATATAATTGTCAAACCTACTTTACTGCTACGTATCTCTTAGTTTTCTTTTTCAACGATCGTTACCTCAATCAATTTTGGATGCGTAAGTTTTTCGACCAATCTCAATACAAAATCACTTGCTTAGTTAAGAAGTACGTAGGCTTACAAAATCTGGATCGCACAGATTTATTTTGTTCACAGCTTATTAAAAAGATTTAATAAATTTACAGTTTCCTCCGGACTTTTTTTGCTTATCCGCCGTCATATTTCTATCCGCAAATGGTTGTTGGTAGAAGAAAAACAGCGAATAAATTGATTTCAAATTATTTGGAGGTTAGAGGTGGAGTGTCCCATACATAGAAAATTGAAAGTACGTAAATCTAGTCAATATATTGCTAATTGAGGATGGGTCTCAATGTATCACTTCATTAAGAGGAGATGAAAATATGCCCGTACTACCAGAACTTGCACAAATTCAAATTGAAGGGTTTAATCGATTTGTTCACGAAAGATTGCTTGAAGAACTTGATAATTTTCCGAAAATTGGAGATACAGATAAGGAAGTCGAATTCTGATCTATTAGTGAACGGTACCAGTTGACGCAACCGTCAGTCGGAGAGAGAGATGCCGCGTATCAATGTGTCACATATTCATCCGATCCATATGTACCAGTTTAATTGACTCGTAGCCAAGATGGGGTGGTAGAAGAAGAAGACGTGCGGCCCGGATCTATTCCTTGGATGAATTCTAAGGGAACGTTTATTATCAATGGGGTTGCCAGAGTTTCAGTCAATCAAATTTTGAGAAGTCCTGGTATTTACTACAACCGGGAATCCGATCAAAAAGGAGTTTCCACGTATACTAGCACTGTAATTTCGGATCGGGGAGGGAGATTCAAACCGGAAATGGATAGGAAAGAAAAAATTTGGGTTCGCATTAGCAAAAAGAAAAAGATATCCATCTCGATCTTATTAATAGCTATGGGATTAAGCAAAAAAGATATTTTAAAAAATGTTCGTTACCCCAAGATTTTTTCAAATATGTTAAAAAAACAAGAGGGGGCCATTGAATCGTCGGAGGATGCTATAGCAGAACTTTACAAACACCCGTACTCTGCTACAGACGCGGATATCTCATTTTCAGAATCTATATTCAAGGAATTATAGAAGAGGTTTTCTCAGCATAGATGCGAGTTAGGGCGGATTGGTCGGCGAAACCTAAACATCAAACTAACTCTTGATGTACCCGAAACAGAACATTTTCTGCTACCCCAAGACATATTAGCAGCCACAGATCACTCAATAGAAATCAGCTACGGAATAGGCAACCTGGACGACATAGATCACTTGAAAAATCGACGTGTTCGATCTGTAGCGGATTCACCTCAAGAACAATTGAAATTGGCCCTAAACCGTTTGGAGAATTCGATTCGGCAAAATCTCTCCAGGGCCATTAGGCGCAAACGCGCGATAACGCCCCGGGGATTAGTCACGCCCGCACCAGTAATAGCAACTTTCAAGGAGTTTTCTGGATCACACCCCCTATCACAATTTCTAGACCAAACCAACCCATTATCAGAAATGGTTCATAAACGAAGATTAAGCTCCGTAGGTCCTGGCGGGTTGACACGTCGAACCGCCAGTTTTCAAGCTAGAGATATTCATTTTAGTCATTATGGCCGTATCTGCCCGATCGAAACATCGGAAGGCATGAATGCTGGCCTTATTTCGTCACTAGCTATTCAGGCAGAAATTAGCAATTCTGGCTCTTTGCAGAGCCCGTACCTTGAAATGTTGGAATCATCTGAAAAGGAGCAATTAATTGATTCATCTCCCACTGAAGATGATTGCTACCGAATAGCAACTGAGAATTCATTAATATCCCAATGGAGAACTAGAGAGAAGGAACTCATACCGGTTCGATATCAACAAGAATTTCTAAGCGTACTTTGGGAACAAGTTGATTTCCGAAGCATTCATCCCTTGCATTATTTCTCTATCGGAGCTTCTCTTATTCCATTTATTGAGCATAATGACGCGAACTGCGCCTTAACGGGTTCTACCATGCAACGTCAAGCGGTTCCACTGGTTAATCCCGAAAGATGCTTTGTAGGGACTGGGTTAGAGAGTTAAGTAGCTTCAGATTCAGGAAGTGTAGTTGTATCCGGACGAGAAGGATAAATTCAATATATTGATGGTAATACTATTGAACTATCATCAATCGGAGAGGCGACAAGCAATGATGCCGTTTTACACGTTATAACCAGTGAATTAAAAATATATGAGCGTTCCAACAGTAATACCTGTATACACCAAAAGTCTACGGTTTTGGCGGGAGAATTACCGAAACGCGGGGAAGTCATCGCGGATGGGGCAGCAACCGCCAGGGGGGAATCAGCTTTAGGTAGGAATATCCTAGTGGCCTACATGCCGTGGGAAGGATACAATTTTGAAGATGCGGTGTTGATTAGTGAACGCTCAATATACGAAGATATTTCTACATCTTTTCACATTGAAAGACACGAAGTTGAAGTTTGCGTAACAAATCAGGGTCCTGAAAGGGTTACCAAGCAAATACCTCAATTGGATAGTCATACGCTTCGATACTTAGACGATAATGGGCTCGTAGAATCGGGATCTTGGGTGGAGGCGGGAGATGTTTCGGTGGGTAAACCAACGCCCCAAGAGGGGGCAGATTCATCACGTGCTCCAGAGGGGAGATCATTACAAGCCATTTCTGGTATACAGCTAGTTAACGCGAGAGAAAGCTGTCTGAAAGTTCCGATTGGTGGAAGAGGTCGCGTCATTGATGTCAGGTGGGTCTACCCCGAAGACGACACTTCGAACGATTCAGAAGTCATTCATATTTATATACTGTAAAAGCGTAAGATACAAATAGGTGATAAGATAGCAGGTAGGCATGGAAATAAAGGTATTGTGTCAAAAATATTACCCAGACAGGATATGCCTTATTTGCAAGATGGTACACCAGTCGATATGATACTGAGTCCCTTAGGAGTACCTTCATGAATGAATGTAGGACAGATTTTCGAATGCCTACTTGGGTTAGCCGGGGAGTTTCCAAAAAACCATTACCGTATAGTACCCTTTGATGAAAGATATGAACGGGAAGCCTCTAGAAAACTAGTATTTTCAGAACTTTGTAGGGCAAGTGCAAGTACTCGTAATCCATGGTTATTTGAACCCGATCACCCCGGAAAGAGCCAATTGATCGATGGACGAACGGGTGATCCCTTCGTTCAACCCATTACAACTGGAAAAGCCTATATGATGAAATTAATTCATCAGGTCGACGATAAAATTCATGCACGATCCAGCGGACCTTACGCACTTGTTACGCAACAACCCCTCAAGGGGAGATCCAGACGAGGGGGACAGCGGGTTGGAGAAATGGAAGTCCGGGCTTTGGAGGGTTTTGGCGTGTCTTACACGTTGCAAGAAATGCTTACAACTAAATCAGATCATATTCAGGCTCGTTACAAGGTACCTAGTGCAATTATGACCGGAAAAACTGTTTGTAAAACCAATACTGTTCCAGAGTCTTTCCGATTGCTAGTTCGAGAGTTACGTTGCATGGGTTTAAACCTGGAGCACAACTTCATAATTGAAGAAGATTTGGAGAGGGAGAGCGAAAACATTTGATATCCAATTGAAACTTCTTTCATGAATAATCAATCAAAACTTTTTCTATTATGATTCATCGAGCTAATTATCAACAGCTTCGGATTGGACTGGCTTCCCCCGAACAGATTCGCGGCTGGGCTGAGAGGGAGTTACCCAATGGAGACGTTGTCGGGCAAGTTGATTAACCTTATACGTTGCATCACAAGACTCATAAACCAGAGAGAGATGGCTCATTTCGTGAAAGGATACTCGGGCCCATAAAAAGCGGTGTCTGCGCATGTGGAAACTATCGATCTGTCGATAATGAAGAGGAGTATTCCAATTTTTGTAAACATTGCGGAGTTGAGTTTACCGACTCCCGGGTTCGAAGATACCGAATGGGATACATCAAACTTGCGTGTCCGGTAACCCACGTGTGGTTTTCAAAACGAATCCCTAGTTATATTGCAAATCCACTAGCCAAACCTCTTAAAGAACCAGAAAGCCCGGTATATTGCGATGCGTGACTCGATTGTATGTGTTGATCATTACAGATTGGCTATAAGCTGTCATCCCATACAAAAGTGGGAAGCCTCCAACCGACATGTCCCTCGCGCCGATCGAGGATTATTGTCTAACTCGGGATAAAAACTATCGCGTATAGAATGGGGACCCTCCCTCCATGGTTAATTTTTAGTAAGAAATCCAGCGATTGGGCTTCGTTATAACTTTTTTTATTCCCGTTGATAAAGTAAAATTCAAGTGCTTTTCAACACAATCTTTTGGTTTTCTTCCCCCCCCCCCCTTCCTTTTTTTTTTTCAGAAAAACTTTCTAAATAGTATTTTCTATATATGGTTATGAAAATCTAATCATCGCATCGATTTTTCTATTCAATTAAATTAATAGCCATCGAAGTGGAGTGGAAACCCAAAGAGGGAAGTGATCGCATTGGGAACAAGGAAAATATCTCCAGCCTATGACTGAATCGAGAAAGAAATATCGAAGGAGAATACCACTTCTTTCTCGGTAGATCGCTCAATACGGAGGAGGGTACAAGACTACTCGAGAAAAACAAGTTGAAACCCGAGTAATGAGCAACTACTTCATCTTCGACGAGACGGTATTACTGCGCCTCAAAGACGTCAAATTGTTTCAATTTTACGCTTAGTTATTTGAGCCGGATGAGAGGAAACATTCGTGTCCGATTCTAAGGGGGGGGGGGGCAACCACCCGACCTATCCCAATCTTTTTCTTGCTAGGCCCGTGGCCGAAAGGCCCAACCTATTAAGATTGCGGGGCTTGTTCAATTACGAAGACCGATCCTGGAGAAACATGCTTCCCCTTTTTTTTTCTACTCGAAATTACGAAACGCTTCAAGGGAACGAAATCGCCACTGGAGGAGATGCCGTCAAAAAAGGATTAACTAGTTTAGATCTGCAAAGTCTTATGGATCGCGCGTATTTGGAGTGGCAGGCGCTGGCAAAGCAAAGGCCTGTTGGGAATGAATGGGAAGACCGAACAATTCAAAGAAGGAAAGATCTTTTGGTCAGACGGATGAAATTAGCCAAGGATTTTTTACGGACGAATCTAAAACCGGAATGGATGGTTTTAGATCTCTTGCCGGTTCTCCCACCTGAATTGAGACCAATAGTTGAGTCGTATGAAGGCGAATTAGTGACTTCCGACCTTAATGAGCTTTACAGAAAGGTAATTCATCGAAATAATACTCCTGCTGAATTTTTGTTGGGGAGTGAATTTACGCCGGAGGGATTAATTGTTTGTCAGAAAAGACTTATTCAAGAAGCTGTAGACGCCCTCATCGATAATGGTATACGCGGGCAACCAATGAGGGATATCAATAACAGACCCTACAAGTCATTTTCAGAGGTTATTGAGGGCAAAGAAGGGCGATTTCGTGAGAATTTGCTCGGAAAACGGGTTGACTACTCAGGTCGTTTCGTTATTGTTGTAGGTCCATCTCTTTCATTACATCAATGTGGATTACCCCGAGAAATGTCAATCGAACCTTTCCAAGTATTTGTAATTCGCAACTTGATCGGATGACATCTCGCTTGTAATCTACGAGCGGCTAAAAGTATGATACGAAAAGAAGATCCCATTATATGGGAAGTTCTTCGGGAAGTTATGCGGGGTCACCCCATACTGCTGAATCGAGCACCTACTTTGCATAGGCTGGGTATCCAGGCATTTCAACCCATTTTAATAGAAGGACGTGCTATTCGTTTGCATCCATTGGTTCGTGGGGGGTTTAACGCAGATCTCGACGGAGATCAGATGGCTGTTCATGTGCCCCTATCTCTCGAAGCTCAGATTGAAGCTCGTCTTCCGATGTTTTCACACATAAATTTGTTATCCCCAGCTACGGGCGATTCTGTATCTGTCCCGAGTCAAGACATGCTTCTCGGTCTTTATGTACTAACAATTGAGAACAAGCAAGGAATCTATGGAAACAGACATTCCACTTTCATGGGGGGGGGTGATGTACACCCCGCCGGAATACCCTGTTTCGGTAGTTACTACGACATACTCAGGGCCAAAGAATCAAATCAAATTGATTTCTCTAGTTTCTTGTGGCTTCGATGGGAAACTAATTTGAAAGTGATTAGTTCGAAAATTCGTGAATTACCTGTTGAATCTCAATATGAATCCTTGGGAACCTCTCTTCACTCTTATGATAATTACCAAATTAGAAAGTGTAGGAAGGGATATATCCCAAGTATATATGTACTTACCACGGCTGGTCGCGTTTTGTTTAATCAACAATTAAAGGAGGCGATGCAAGGTGTGTCAAGAGCCTCTTCGTGTGCTATTCCGTCCGTACCAGATATGGTAACACGAGACGAAATGCCTATATCTAACCGCAAAAATGAAGAATGAAAAATCTTTTATATATAAATATATTTAATAAATATTTATCTAATATATTTATTAAATTGATTAGTATCAAATTATTGATTAATAAATGTCACAAGATAAAAAGATAAATAAGGTGAGGTTTCTATAATGACGGATCAAACTGAATTACCGTTCCACAATAAAACAATGGATAGAGTTGCAATGAGGCGACTCATCGGCAAGTTAGTCGTTTGTTTTGGAATTGCATTTACAACAAATATTTCGGATCAAGTTAAGATTTTGGGTTTTCAACAAGCTACCAAAGCATCTGTCTCATTGGGCATCGACGACCTCCTAGCAGTACCATCCAGAGGATGGCTTGTACAAGACGCTGAGAAATAAGGTTACGTCTCGGAGCAGCATTATCGTTACGGAAGTCTGCATGCCGTAGAGAAATTACGTCAGTCAATTGAAGCCTGGTACGCCACAAGCGAATGTCCAAAACGAGAAATGAATCCAAGCTTCAAAATGATTGATCCTTTAAATCCAGTCCATATGATGTCTTTTTCGGGGGCCCGGGGAAGTATATCTCAAGTTCATCAGTTGCTTGGAATGAGGGGATTGATGTCAGATCCCCGGGGACAAGTAATTGATCTACCCATTCGAAGAAACCTTCGCGAAGGTCTATCCCTGACGGAATATATCATTTCTTGCTACGGCGCCCGCAAAGGGGTTGTGGATACCGCCGTTCGAACCTCCGACGCTGGATATCTAACACGCAGACCCGTTGAAGTGGTCCAACACATTGGTGTACGCAAAAAGGATTGCGAAACTACCAGAAGCATTGCTTTGCTGACTATCGCCGAAGAGAAACGAGAATCTATTAGAACAATATCATATCAAAAATTGGTTGGACGTGTGCTGGCAGATAACGTCTATTGGGATGTTAGATGCATCGCCACCCGTAATCAAGATATCAGTGATGGACTGGCTAGTAACTCAGTAGCATCGGCACAGCCAATATATGTGAGATCTCCTTTGACATGTAAAAGCATTTTCCGGATTTGTCAGTGGCGTTACGGTCGGAGTCTTGCTCATTACGATTTAGTAGAATTGGGGGAAGCTGTCGGCATCATCGCAGGTCAATCCATTGGAGAACCGGGAACTCAATTAACATCAAGAACTTTTCATACAGGTGGGGTATTTACGGGCGATATCGCAGAATACGTACGAATTCCGTTTAATGGGCTTATTAAATCCGATGGGAGGCTGGTTTATCCCACACGTACACGACATGGGCATCCTGCTTGGATGTGTCGAAGTGATTTATCCGTTGTTATCAGGAGTTGTGGCGCTATACACGATTTCGTCGTTCCAGCTCAAAGTCTACTTATGATTCGAAACGGTCAGTATGTCGAGGCGCAGCAAATCATCGCGGAAGTACGAGCCAAAGAGTTTCCCCTTAAGGAACGTATCCAGAAAGCTATCTATCCAAATTTGAAGGGAGAAATTCACTGGAGTAAATTTGTGTGGCATGTTCGCGATTGCATAGAGAATCCCATTCGTGTCGTACGCGAGGCGGGCCATATATGGATTCTTTCAGGAGCTTCTAGCGATTCCGACGAAAGCTATTTGTTTCATAAAGATCGGGATAGAGTTGGTATCAAACCCAACTCTATCGAAGGGAGGTGCGATTACTTCGAAGGATTTGGTAAAAAAGAAGTTGATGCCGCCAGCAGCAAAGATTTTCAAAAAAGTATCCGAGAATTTGGAATCGATCCAAAATGTTTTTTAAATTGGTCAAAACCTCCAACATCTAACTATATTCTATCTAATATCAAAGTGGAGCGGTCTGAAAAAACTGAATCTGTTTCTCTGTTGTTGGAAAGACAACAAGAAAATTTTAACGAATCACGTTTTGCTACTATTGATGTTCAATTAAACAGCATTTTGGATAGAAGTGATATCCTCGCCATCTACTCAAAATTTGAGTATCAAACTGCTGTTTCGGGGATTATGAGATATGGCACCATAGAAGTTGAACCCATTGATAAAAAGAGATTCCCTTTTGGCGGTAAGACGGAGAAAACGACTTCCGGCTCGTGGTATAGAGTAGTCAGAGGAGGCAATTCCTTTCTAATTCCCGAGGACACTTATGCTATAGATGAACCTCCATCATCTATTTTGGTAACAAACAATACTATTGTAGAAGAAGGTACACGAATAACTGATACTATTAGTAGTAAAGTAGGTGGACTAATCCGAATCGAAAAGACATTAGCAAACAGTATTACGGTAAGAGTATTACCCGGATATATTTACAACCCAGAGAAGTCAACTAGTATACGGAGACGAAATATTAATCTAATAGAGTCGGGTAATATGATTCTCAATGGAATCAAAACCAGGGGTTGGGTTTACCTCCAATCGGTTACACTTTACAGGAGAAGAAAGACCTCTGTCCCGGTAAGACCAGTTGTCAAATACGATATATCTAGCGATTCTTTGCTGCAAGGGGTCTTCTGTGCTGATAAGCCGAAAACGCAAAAACACACGAAAGTTCAAACTCTTCTATGTATCTCCCATAGAAATGGTGAGGAAATCAAAATTATTAATCACACGACTACTCAATTAATTCAAACTCTTTTAGTAGCTGGGTGGCGAAGGCACGTCCACGAGACCCCTTCTACGAAAAAAAATTATTTATCTCTCACCAGTGTGCGAATCAATAATCTCTTCAGTACTTTTCTTCAAGTTAATTCGGTGGCATTTCCCCCCGCACGGAGGCTCGGAGTCAGCCAGACTTCCCAAAATTTGGTGTCTGTCGACAAGCCCTTTATCGCTCAAGTCAATTTATCCAACGACGGCAATGATTTAGTTCTCAAGTATCAGAACATTACTGTTCATTCGGTGCCAGAACTTGGTACATCTTTCTTAACTTTGTCACCGTTTGACTTTTATCGTACTAATTCTTCTGCTGATTCAAACAATAATCACTTCGAGAAAGGAGTTGGAAAATATTTACCTCGATCAGAATCGGGTATAAGCGGCCCGCACGGGAATCCGAAAAACGTTTTATTCAGTTCCAAATATGAATCTTTTCCTGAGCAGTATCCAAATCTAAAATTTAAAGAGAGGTCAGTTAAATTTGAAAAATCGAGTTTGACTTGTTGTCAATTAAATTTTGAAGAGGTAGGTTTATTGGGAACTTCATACGCAATTTGCTATTTCTCCGCTACCCGCCATTTGGCACTGAGTGGCAAATCTTCCTTCTTCATAAATTTTTTTATCGATTATTCGACAGATACGTATTCGACAGATACGTATTCGACAGATACGTCGGACCACCGACATCGGTATTTAATTGATGAAACCAAATTGACATTGAAATGTCCTATAAATCCTTTTTTAAATAGATTTTTATTGGAAAAGCCAATTCGTTCGACACCAAAATTTTTCAATCGAGGAATCCTATTAATTAATCTAGGACTATTAATCAATGAAAGTCGATATTTCTGTAGAAGTGATGCATTTCTCCAGTCCGGTCAGGCCGTAGCCATTCACCGAGATTACTTACTAGTCAGAACTGGTAGGGCCCTGCTGGCGACCCGGGGAGCAACTCCCCATAAGATATCTGGAGACATCATTGGGGAGGGAGATACATCAATAACATTACCATATGATAGATTGAAATCTGGAGACATTACTCAAGGTCTTCCGAAGGTTGAGCAGCTGCTGGAGTCTCGCTCTATTGCTTCTATTCCAGCAAGAATCGAAGATCTTTTTGGGCGCTGGAATCGGGGTATTACGAGATTAATTGGGAACCTCTGGAGTCACTTTCTAAGTGCTGGAACAAGTATGGAACGCTGCCAACTGATTCTAATTAATGAAATTCGAGAAGTTTACGAATCTCAAGGGGTACAAATATCCGACAAACATCTAGAAATTATTATTTGGCAACTGACATCAAGGGTTGTAGCGTCGGAAGACGGAATAACCAACGTATTTTTTCCTGGGGAGCTTGTCGAGATGTCACAGGCGGAACGGATGAATCGTGTATTAAAGAAACCGATTTTCTATGAACCTATTATACTGGGAATGACAAAGGCATCACTTAATACTACTAGTTTTTTATCAGAGGCGAGTCTTCAAGAAACTACGCGAGTATTGGCCAAAGCAGCTCTCCGCGGTCGAATTGATTGGTTAAAGGGATTGAAGGAAAACGTTATTCTTGGTGATGTCGTTCCTATTGGAACAGGTAGTCCGGAAATCGTTTGCCAACTAGAAGTGAATAGACGAAAAGGGTATCATTTAGCAATGGGTGGGAATAGCAAGAACCCGAATTGGCGAACGAAATATGACCTACGTGATTACCGCGAAAAGCAAAATATCGATCCTAATCTATTCATTCATAAGGGATTGAGTCGACCCCTCCCTCCCCTACCTTAATCTTGAGATAAGATAAGGGATTACCCAAACCTAAATGAAGCTTTTGCGCGTTTCAACCTGCAAAATTGATCACCGGATTGTAATAATTTATTAAATTTAGTTAAAATGAAACAAATTTACAGATTTCTATACCTGAGGGGAAGATGCAACATAAAAATCGGAATATTGAGTTGGAAGAAATGATGGCGGCGGGAATACACTTCGGTCACCAAACCCAGAAATGGAATCCCAGGATGTCACCTTATATATTTACAGAACGAAAGGGTGTTCATATCCTCGATCTAACTCAGACTGCTCGTCTTTCGTCTGAAGCCTGTGATTTGGTATTTGATGCAGCAGCGGAGGGAAAGGAATTCCCAACGGTTGGTACAAAACATCAAGTAGCTGATTTGGTAGCATCAGCCGCAACAAGATCTCAATGTCACTATGTAAATGAAAAATGGTTAGGCGGCACGTTAACAAATTGGTTCACTACAGAAACGCGTCTTCGTAGGTTTCAATACTTACAAAATGAAGAAGATACAGGAGGGTTTGACTGACTTCCAAAGCAAGAGGCGGCGATTTTGAGGGGATAACTATTTAAACTAAAAAAGCGTCTAGGCGGAATTCAATATATGTCAGATTTACCCGATATTGTGACAATTACTGATCAACACGAATAATCTATCGCTCCTAAGGAATGTATTATTCTAGGTATTCCCACAATTTGTGTTGTGGATACAGATTGCGATCCGGATCTTGTAGATATCCCAATCCCCGGTAATGACGACGCGCGACCCTCAATCCGATGGATATTGGACAAACCAACATCAGCTATTTGTGAAGGTCGTTCGAACTCAAAGTTCTCTGAGGTAAATCAACTTGTGGCAGGGCTGAGAATTATCTCGATAACTCGTAATGAAATAGCAAGGGATTTTTACCCCAATTGAGGATATCGCCTAATTCCATCAGAAAGTAACTTGCTTTTGCTATTTTAGAACAAAGAATTTGTAGTGATCACCTTAAATATTTTAGATAAATTTCTCTATCGAGAGGGGGGTATTACGCACATCGAGCAACTCCGAATTTATGAGATTGATTATCTGTATCAAGTATCGAGTGTAGAAGTAGGCTAACACTCTTACTGGCAAATAGGAGACTTCCAAGTCCACGCACAGGTTCTTGTAACTTCCTGGGTCGTCATTGCCTTGTTGCTGGCTCTACCTATTGTAGCTACCAGGAATCTGCAAGTTATACCGACTGGCAGCCAGAATTTCATCGAATATGTTCTTGAATTTATTAGGGATTTAACTAGGACCCAGATGGGGGAAGAGGAATACCGTCCCCGGGTTCCATTTATTGGAACGATGTTTCTATCCATTTTTGTTTCCAACCGGTCTGGTGCTCCGTTTCCTTGGCGAATCGTTCAGTTACCTCACGGAGAGTTGGCTGCACCTACCAACGACATAAACACTACTGTTGCGTTAGCCTTGCTTACATCAGTAGCACATTCTTATGCAGGTTTACACAAGAAAGGTTTTAGTTATTTTGGTAAGTATATCCAGCCAACTCCGGTACTACTACCTATCAATATTTTGGAAGATTCTACCAAACCCCCATCACTTAGTTTTCGACTGTTTGGAAATATTTTGGCCGACGAGTTGGTAGTAGCTGTTCCCGTCTCCCTAGTACCTTCAATTGTTCCTGTACCCATGACGCCTTTAGGATTATTTACAAGTGCTATACAGGCTTTGATTTTTGCCACTTCGGCTGCAGCCTATATTGGGGAATCCACGGAGGGCCACCATTAATTTGGTTGGATTGAATCATTCCGAAAGAATATAGTAACCACGAAATAATTTTTTTGATAACCATTCGTTGGGTCGCTATAGTGTAAAAAACCCGTTTCCGTGGTATCATGCTACAACAGTACGAGATCCGTATTGTCTCCTCCCCCACCCCGAATAACGATAAGAAAGACGAGCGGGGGGAGGGGTTAATAACTAGAACTCCTGCATGGCCCTCCAAATTTAAATTGAGCCGTTTAAAATTTTGAATGGAGAAGTACCAATTTTCACTGTCAAGCTCAGACTATTAAGAAAGAATACACAAAGTATTTGGTTTGAAAAGCTATTTATGTCGTTTGCGCGTTTCCCGTTTGAACCGGTTTAGATCTCAGTTAGACTTATGTCACAGTATATAAAACGAAGTGCTTAGATATTACTTGTACTAAAACTAGAATAGACATGTTTCAGTAGATAATAATTGGTTTTACCGAATACTCAAATTTTTTTGATCCAATTTTATTAGATTAAATTAGGCGGGAGGTAGCACCGATCGACATAGAAGGTAGATGCGTCCTTCTCGTACTTCATTATTTTTCTGAATTCAGAAGTATACGGGTATTTTGTTACACCACATTACTAGTTTTGATCAGATTCATGTAGAATTGAGTTCTCAATTAGCATTCACTGGAAAGTCTTCGTTGCGTCGATTCTAGTTAGTACCGAACGAAGAAACAAGATTGATTAACGTAAATAAATTAAGAGGAGACTAATACGAACCCATTGATTTCTGCTGCTTCTGTTATTGCTGCTGGGTTAGCTGTAGGCCTTGCCTCAATTGGACCGGGTGTTGGCCAGGGGACTGCTGCAGGTCAGGCGGTTGAGGGTATCGCGAGACAGCCAGAAGCAGAAGGCAAGATACGAGGTACTTCATTGCCGAGTTTAGCTTTCATGGAAGCTTTGACAATTTATGGATCAGTTGTAGCTCTAGCTCCGTCATTTGCCAATCCATTTGTTTAACCTATTTGTAGTAAGAGGTAGCCTGGTGCACCCCTTCCTTTCCCAAGCTGTTTTCAAACAATCGGTAAGCCGGGAGGGAGGGGCCTAGTGGGAAGTTGCTGTTCCGTCTACCTAAGCGAGTACCTGCCGCGTTTATTTGCAACTCCCCCTTTTTTCACCAACTAAAAAATTTTAACAAATTGGGTAAACCAATACCAATATAGGTAAAAGTCGCCAAAATTAATCACTCGGTAAATCTTGTCTTCATCGTGATCTTCCTTCGACTTTTCGGAATTCAAAATTTTTCATCTCCTCCCAGGCCGGACCAGAAGTTGTTTAAATCTTGCAAAACCTTCCAGGAGGGAAAGGATTATGAGAAGTGTAAGTGAGATCGCTGCTCCCTCAAGTGATTGGACTCTTGCCACAAGTATTGGCTTAAATACCAATATTTTGGAGATAAACTTAATTAACTTAATTTTAGTACTAGGTATATTGTTTTACTATGGAAAGGGGGTGTGTGCGAGTCGTATATCCGAGTGGGATAACTGTTTTCTTCAGTTGCACCTGAAAATGCAAAACCCCGACGAATTCCCTGTAAAAAGATGTTATGCAAGAACCGGAGCATTCCGTGTAATCGATGAGACTTTCACTTCCATTGACCGATTCTCGGGACTGTCGTCAATATGGTTAAAGCCAAATCGCTTAAAGTCTTAGCAAAATTAGGGTTTTCTTTCCCCTACCGCGTAAGTAAGCCAAATCGCGATTGGAAACGCATCATTCGGTATATGACGCTCATATCAAGAATACTTCGATTTGTACCATTTTTTGAGATAGATACCTATATAGGTAGATATATAGATAGATCGCTATCGAAGTTGATATAGCTCACTCTTCTTCAATTTGCTGAATAGACAACCCATACAAGATGAATACTACTCGGAAAAAGCGGCTCTCAAATAATTAATAATTATCTGGGAGAGTCCTCAAATTTTTTTTTTCTTTTTCAAATATTGATTATTCAATCTACGCCTATTGAAGATGAATCTTATTAGTTAATATAGAAAAAAGGAGGCGAGCCCGCGTGTGAAAACATTATCTGTCGGATTTTACCGATTTATTGGTTGGTAGAAACGAAACGGGCAGGAAAGCCGAATGGATCGAAAAATCCATGTTCGGTTTGGGAAGAGATTATAAGTCTCCGAAAATCAGAGATCTGTAATCCACTTTCATTGATCAATTTCTTAGAGAATCGCGAAAGGACAATTTCGAATACAATTCGGGATGCGGAAGAGCGTCACAAAGAAGCTACTAAAAAACTTCAGAATGCTCGTATTCGCCTGCAACAAGCAAAAGTTAAAGCAGATGAGATCCGAATCAATGGACTAACGCAGATGGATAGGGAACAGCGGGATCTCGTTGATGCAGCGGACGAAGATTTAAAGGGGTTGGAAGATAGTAAGAATTATGCAATTCGTTTCGAGAAGCAACGCGCTATTGAGCAGGTTCGACAGCAAGTTTCTCGACTAGCGTCCGAGAGGGCTTTAGAAAGTCTAAAAAGTCGTCTGGATAATCAACTGCATTTGCGAATGATTGATTATCACATCGGCTTGTTCAGATCCATGAAAAACAAATCTAATTAGTTCCAATTTCACTACCATCTCATTATAAAACGGGTTTTATTTTTACTTCTCCCTTTTCGAGTAATATTTTTTTTTGCAAACATGGTTATAAATATTCGACCCGACGAAATTAGCAGCATTATTCGCAAGCAAATTGAAGGGTATGTCCCAGAAGTAAAAGTTGTTAACATCGGTACCGTACTTTAAGTCGGAGATGGAATTGCTCGTATTCATGGACTTAACAAAGTAATGGCTGGCGAATTGGTGGAATCTGAGGATGGTACAGTAGGGATTGCTCTGAATCTGGAATCTGATAATGTTGGGGCCGTACCGATGGGTGATGGTTTGACCATACAAGAGGGAAGTTCCGTAAGAGCGACAGGAAAGATTGCCCAAATACCAGTCAGTGACTCGTTTCTGGGTCGTGTCGTAAATGCCTTGGCCCAACCTATCGACGGGAAAGGCCAAATCCCAGCTTCTGAGTTTAGACCGATTGAATCTCCCGCTCCAGGGATTATTTCGAGACGCTCCGTATACGAACCTTTACAAACAGGTCTTATTGCTATTGACTCCATGATTCCTATAGGTCGCGGTCAACGAGAGTTAATTATTGGCGATAGACAGACTGGTAAAACAGCAGTAGCTACAGATACAATTTTGAATCAGAAAGGTCAAAATGTTATATGTGTCTATGTAGCCATTGGCCAAAAAGCTTCTTCTGTGGCTCAGGTAGTGGATACCTTTCAAGATCGCGGCGCCATGGAATATACGATCGTGGTGTCGGAGACCGCGAATTCTCCCGCCACTCTGCAATATCTTGCTCCTTATACGGGAGCAGCTTTAGCCGAATACTTCATGTATCGCAAGCAGCATACCCCGATTATTCATGACGATCTTTCTAAGCAAGCCCAAGCTTACCGACAAATGTCTTTGCTATTAAGAAGACCACCTGGGCGAGAAGCATATCCGGGAGATGTTTTTTATCTACATTCTCGTCTTTTAGAGAGAGCAGCTAAGTTAAGTATCCAATTAGGGGAAGGTAGCATGACCGCCTTACCTATCGTTGAGACGCAAGCGGGGGATGTCTCAGCTTACATCCCTACTAATGTTATTTCTATCACTGATGGCCAAATCTTTTTATCAGCAGATCTATTTAACGCTGGGATTCGACCAGCAATAAACGTGGGAATTTCTGTATCCAGGGTGGGCTCCGCAGCTCAAATAAAAGCTATGAAACAGGTGGCTGGCAAATTGAAATTGGAATTAGCGCAATTCGCAGAATTGGAGGCTTTTGCACAATTCGCTTCTGACCTTGATAAGACTACTCAGAATCAGCTAGCTAGGGGCCAGCGATTGCGTGAGCTGCTTAAACAGTCTCAATCAGCCCCATTATCGGTAGAGGAACAGGTGGCCACCACTTACACTGGAGTCAACGGATATTTGGATATACCAGAAGTTGAACAAGTCAAACGATTCTTGGTTCAGCTCCGCGAGTATGTAATAACCAATAAACCTCAATTTGGTGAAATTACTCGTTCCACAAAAGTGTCTACAGAACAAGCGGAAACACTTTTGAAGGAAGCTATTAAGGAATCGACAGAAATCTTTCTATTGCAAGAGAAATAAGTAATAAGGTTGCGGATTGCACCCGGGGAATAACTCCCAAGCATCATCCGACCACTTCCACTTTATCTACGCCGACATAATAACCTCAAACACGGAATTACGCCCAATAGGATTTGAACCTATACTTAAGGTTTAGAAGACCTCTGTCCTATCCATTAGACGATGGACGTCTGTTCTTTATCCTTCTCGGTTGGCGACGAATATGCCAACGGATTAGTTCCCAAATCGTGAACAAACGCTAACTTTAGTTTGTTCACGACGCAATCCATGGGTGAGGCGGCTAATTATATTAGGGCTCCGGGATTCTTAGTATCATCAGCGGGTAGCGGGAATCGAACCCGCATCAGTAGCTTGGAAGGCTAAAGGTTATAGTCGACGGGAACAACTGGTTCTGACGTCGCTAATCCAGAACCGAACGTGGTAGTTTCCGCCCATTCGGCTCCTTTATGGGAAGAAATTAGAAATAGCCCAAAACTGATGGAGAAGTTGTCTACATATACAAACCTAGTTAAACAAAACAATCGGAAGACAGAAGGGTTGTCTCTCTCGTCTCAATTGAAGGGAGCACTTATTAAAATTACTTTTGTGGGGATCGAGGTTTTCTTCATACCAAAATATTTGGGGGCTTTTCTTTCCCCCCTTTTTCTACCATTCGAGCAGGATAAAACCGGCCCACTTTGAGTAAGTGGCATCCATAAAATCTATGTCAGTCTTGCTTACGTTTTGATCGTATAGCGTGGATATACTTCTTAGATCATCCCTTAAAAAAAAAAAATTAGTTTTATCAATTGATTTTTTTTTCTTTTATTTACTTCGTTCTTTATTTTTACTCTCAAAAATCCTTAGGAAAATATTTTTCACCGAGTCTCGGAGGCAATCGTTATTGCCTAATCAATAAAGCGCACGATAATCCTGATAAACCAGGATCAATCTATTTATAACTTTCAAGCTTGGATTTTTTTCTCCAAGGTTCAGTGACGATGAAACAAATATTTTAGATGTCTACCCATAGATTCTTCTTTTTTTTTTTTTTACGAAATCGTCCCAAGTTTTTTGCATACCAAGATAATTCTGCTTCGTCACTAACCGGTACGACTTCCGAAGTACAAGAGTAACAGAAATGGTGCATTCTTTTTCCATACCATTAGCAATAATGGGTAAAGAAAAATTGATGTACTTTTGTAAAAATAAAGCTTTTTGATTTAGTTGAGATTCAGTTTGAAAGATCCCTTAACTATTAAAATCAATATGAAACGAATCACACTTTTACCACTAAACTATACCCGCGATGGTACAACTCTATTATACGAGCTATATGTACATTGGTGAGGCGTTCCAAACGTACTTACATTTGGTTTTAGGAGGAGCCCCTCCCCCAACCTACCCCACCCATTCCTTGTTTATATATATATACATATATATATATCTATCTATATAGAAAATAGGTATTCATTTAATGGTTGCGCCGCCCACGTCACAGATTACCCCTTCGAGCTGCCAATAGTGCAATTACTAAGGGTCCTGATGCAACTACCAATGCCAAAACAGCAAGTTGCGCGATTATTTCTAGGTTCATTATCCCTCCTTCTATCGTTTTTCATAAATCTATCTCGATATCAAGAATTTTTTTTTTTTCACTTATACGAAAAAATGGGTAGGTGGGAGAAACCGACGGCATCAAATTCATAAAGCGAAGTTACATTGCTCTGCCTCCATAACAAGCATTTTAATTGCAAAATGGGCCATTGCACCGTATTGGTAATCATTTTGGTTTAGTTAGCAGAACCGAATTCGTTTGTCTAGGCTAAAAAAATATTGAATCCATTTTGGACAAAATTTTTGGTTTGTGCTCAAATAGATATATCAAATAATACTGATTGGTTACGAATTTATTCTTTCTTATATCATGTCATAAAAAGAAGAGGGGGCCGGCAAAAAACAGAAAAAGGAAATTTCTAATTAGAGTCAGGAGTAATCAGGAATTTGACTCCATCAAATTGAGTAATACGCACACGAGCAAAGACATACTTTCCACAAACTGTACTGTATATGTAGATTGTAGGTATAGACTTACACTCTAGCTTCGTGTTAGAATTTGGTGAGAAGACATCCCTAGTTTTTTTGGAGAGATGGCCGAGAGGTCTAAAGCGTCGGATTGCTAATCCGTTGTACCATATGTACCGAGGGTTCGAATCCCTCTCTCTCCCTTCTTAATAAATTGAATAAACTGGTGGATTGAAAAACTTGTCTCAACAAAGTAATTGAGGCATTGATTTCTACCTAATCCCTACGGCCGGGGTTTCGTCCGGGATCATTTGATAAAAATCCGAAAACGAAGAGAGAGACGAAAAAGATCACTACTGCATAGACAAATAGTTTGAGGGTAAGCATGATAACATCTCCATGTTTTTTAGAACTAGGGATAAAATAAGATGGAACAACTTTGTTTTGTTTGGAACATCTATTTATCTCTATCATTTATATTTGTTTGAACATACGGATATGACTTCTTCCTCCAATTTGGCGAAAGAACCCGGCTTTTGCGAGACGTTATTTCAACAAATGAATTATATTTATTCTATTCAGTATTCTGTTTTCTTCTTATTATTTTAATAGGTGAAAATAAAAATTGCATAAATATTCAATTCATTAAAAAACTTATGTTTGTCAATCTCGCGTAAGCTGCGAGCATCCAATCCCATTTTTTCAATATAAAAATGAATGCGTCGGTACCAATATTTCTAATCGTGGATACCATATAAGAGGTTAGCAATTTACCAAAATTAGTTTTTTGATTGAATTGCGGCGACCCCCACGCACTCTTTTTTTTTTTTTCCAACCTCAGCTATTTCACAACTTTTTTATGCAATCTCGTAAGGAGCGGGACATTCTAAACTTGAGCAACTCCCTAGTACTAGTACTTATTATCGAAAACTAACTGCGGCTTGCCAAACGAAGGCCAGAAGGAGAAATAACACGGGTATTACCGGCATTACATCCACAATTGGATCAAAGATTGCATAAGCTTCGGGTAATTTGGCAAAAGAGACGTCACTTAGGTGAATAGAATTTTCCAGATAGATCTCATACAAAACTATCATCTTTATTCTCCAGTAATGGAACAAGTAATTTCCCTCCGACATGGTTAGGTTACACATCACCTTCTAATTAGTTGACCCGTCAGGTATATATTATTATATGTTTTCTCATTCAAATAATTTGGATTCTCCAAGTCAAAATTTTACCGGACCAAAATGATATCTAACTGGGTGTCTACTTAAGTATTCTTTTTCAGTTAGTGTTCCAAAAAGTTAGTAGTTCCAAACTACTCCAACCTTTTTCTATAGCTGCTCTCTTCTAGCTGAGCAAATAACCAGAAAAGCCGGTTGACAGGAAACCCGAAGTGTGAGATAGTCAACATATCGATCATTTGTGGGGCGTGGCCAAGCGGTAAGGCAGCGGGTTTTGGTCCCGTCACTCGGAGGTTCGAATCCTTCCGTCCCAGATTTTTTCCTAAAAAAAAATATCTAGCATTTTCATATACTAGATATGAAAGAAGTCATAAATCTCACTTATTTCCTTCGATTCTCTATCTACCCCCTCCCTCGATATACTCGATACAATAGTTTTCCTAGATGGATCTTCCAGTTTATATTATGATGATAAGCCGCATATAGCAATAGATCCTTTTGTGATGCGAAATAACAAAATGATACCAAAATCAAATTATGAAATTAGCTTATTGGATGTATGCTGGACCCGCCCACATAGGTACTTTACGGGTAGCTAGTTCCTTCAGGAACGTACATGCTATAATGCATGCCCCTTTGGGAGATGACTATTTCAACGTAATGCGTTCCACGTCGGAGAGGGAAAGGGATTTTACCCCAGTAACTGCTAGTGTAGTGGACCGCCACGTATTAGCCCGTGGGTCTCAAGAAAAGGTTATAAATAACATAAGCCGAAAAGATGAGGAATAACACCCCGATTTAATCGTTTTAACACCTACGTGTACCTCTAGTATTTTACAGGAGGATCTACAAAATTTTGTGGATCGAGCTTCTTTGTCTTCCGAGTCTGATGTAATTCTCGCGGATGTTAATTACCACTGAGTCAATGAGCTTCAAGCAGCGGATAGAACCTTGGAACAAATAACTCGATTTTATTTGGATAGGGCTCGTAAACAAAGTACCTTGGATCGATCCGTGACAAACGGACCTTCAGCAAATATTATAGGAATTTTTACCTTAGGCTTTCATAATCAACATGACTGTCGCGAATTGAAACGTCTACCTGGAGAATCGGGAATTGCAGTCAATCAAGTAATCCCAGAGGGAGGGTCTCTTAAATATTTGAAAGATTTGCCACGAGCTTGGTTTAATATAGTTCCTTATCGAGAAGTAGGTTTGATGACAGCAACTTTTTTGGAAAAAGAGTATGGAATGCCTTACATATCTATAACTCCTATGGGAATTTCAAACACAGCCGACTTCATTGCACAGATCGGAAAGCTTGTGAATGTATGGGCGTCCGCGCTGTCGGAAAAAAGATTTAACTACAAAATATATGTTGACAATCAAACTAAATTTGTTTCTCAAGCAGCTTGGTTTTCAAAGTCTATTGATTGTCAAAATCTGGCTGGAAAAGAAGCGGCAATTTTCGGTGATGCAACTCATGCAGCCTCAATTACTAAAATACTCGTTAAAGAAATGGGAATTCGTGTCAGTTGCGCAGGCACGTATTGCAAGCATGATGCAGAACGGTTTAATGAGCAGGTTCGGGGTTTATGTGGTGAAGTAATAGTTACGGAAGACCATACTGAGGTTGGAGATACGACAGCCCGCATTGAACCCTCCGCCATATTTGGAACTCAAATGGAGCGTCATATTGGCAAACGTATTGATATTCCGTGCGGGGTCATTTCTTCACCAGTTCATATTCAGAATTTTCCTCTGGGATATCGACCATTTTTAGGTTACGAAGGAACCAACCAGATAGCTGATCTAATCTATAATTCGTTTAATCTGGGTATGGAAGATCATTCACTGGATGTTTTCGGGGGGCATGATACCAAAGAAGTAAGCACCAAGTCCCTATCAACAGATAGAAAAGATACTGATTGGACTCCCGAAGCTGAGTCTGAACCAAATAAAATTCCTGGTTTCGTAAGGGGTAGAATCAAGAAAAATACCGAAGTCTTTGCGAAACAAAACAACATTCTGGAAATTACAATTGATGTAATGTATGCGGCTAAAGAAAAATCAAGCTCCTAATTTGATGAAATGTACAGGTAATCATTTGACGTAAGTTTCAGTCCATTTAACTTAAATTTGGGAATGCGTCAGAAAGTTCGTACCGGAAATATCAATCGAAGATATTGAAACAGTAAGTATTTAACAGATAAAAAAAATTCTCGGTTTTCAGATATTATGGTAAAACCCCGCTTGAAGCGACATGGTAAGAAGCAACGTGTGACTCGAACATCGAGATCGTCTTCGCGGAGTCTAGTTTCCGCCGGTTCTACTCAAAGGGTGGGACGTCCCTGCTTCGACATTCGTTAAAACCCATTACCCAATGAAGCTTGAAGCATACCTATCTATTTCTATTTTTGGGGAGAAGTTCTATCTATGGTTATTTCCACGAAATAGCGCGATGAAACCTCATAAGTACGTTACTATCTTCTTACCGGGGGCTCAAAACTGAATTTCAGTGGGGTTGGCTTCGTATTACTGGGCTCAGGCGACCCAACCGCCTCATCTCGATTGAGTCTTATTTTGTCTACAATCAGGTTTAGACAAAAAATTACTCGACAATTTTTTTTTTTAGGGTTCGATGAGGGTGGGTTCTGCTGCTACCAACTCTCAATTTAGAAAGTCCCCGGGGTTAGGCCTAAACCTAAGGATTATCAAAATCGATCTGCGAACGAGGGAATTTTCAATATCCAGTTGAACTTATTATTAGGTAAATAAAAAGAAAAAAGGCGGGGGGGGGGGGGGGGTTCATCCCGTGTGCACCCACCTATCCTGATAGGTTACTTATCGAATAATTGCAATTAAAACCCAATCTAGGCGAGAAGGGGAAGCCATTAAGGAGGTTGGTTTTTACAACCCTCGCAAAGATCAAACCCAATTGGATCTTTTTGCTATTATTGCTCTCCTTAAAGAAGGAGCGCAATCAACAAAAACTGTTCGTGATATTTTGAAACGGGCGAAGGTGCCTGAACAAGTCGGAATCAACCTCTAATTAAAAATCAAATTTTAGGAGAATCTAATGGGCCCAGTTTACAGCAATCTTCAGATGCTTTTGTATTACCCCTCTCTTTTACTTATACTTTATATCTATGCCGTATTTTGCATTCCCCTAAGAAGTAGAATATCTCGGAGAGACTACTGGTTTTCTATCAAAACCTCCTTTGAAAGAAGTGATATCGGACATATATTTAAGGCTATGATGAAAAATTGGAAGAGGAAGGGAAGACGCAGGTAGCTCACACCAATGACATGATTACTACCGGGACAAATTTTTTTCTTCAACTCAATATTGGGTTAGGGGTTGACCGCCGATTTTACATCATAAATTTGGTCTGACTCCTCACAACCTTTTTCAAAAGATGGTTGGAGCTCGGTATCCCATTGAGGATTAATTCAAAAAAAAAATTATTTGGGTGGATGCCTGCCCGACAAAAACCAAATAAGTAAGTATCTACTACTGTTGGATTTCACATTGTCCGATGAAACAGGTGATTCAGCTTCTTCGCTACCGTATTTAAACAGTTGTAGTTCTCTTTCTTGTCTTCTTCATATAATGGAAATATAACTATTAATAAATTGAATCTTTTGGATAAATTTCATTATGGAAAGTAATGCTTGGGAGTTACTGTGATGAAGACAACATCTAGATCCCTTCCTAAATTTGATGTATTACAGAAAAGTGAGGGGCTTAGCGTTAATCAAGATTGTTTCCCATACCTACTTCTTTTATTATTTAGAGATAATTTCTATTCCGTTGCTTGTAAGCGTTGTTTAAATAGACGAAGCATCAATTTAGTATTCGGGGCGTGTAGTGCAGCAGCAACAAAGCGTTCAATTGATAGTGTACGTTACCAAGATTATTCAGAGATTTTTTATTCAGAATTTGTTTGAAAATGAAGCAGTCGACTTAGCATAGATTTATATCTGCATGTACTTCTACAAACAATATGTCTAATTTTGGGGATACCTCTTTTGTGTCGGTTAGCCGCTGAAACAAATAACAACTCAAAAATTTCACAGTCTATTCATTCAATATTTTTATTTTTGGAAGATAGATTACCAAAATCTAGTCATGTTTTAGAGATGGATATGTCACAGAATCTTCATCTAGAAACTCTAGTTCGCTTGTTTCGTCGACAAATTAGAGATGTGCCTTTTCTACATCTATTAAGGATAGTTCTTCACACGTACAAAACGTTGTGTGGAAAATTTATTCAGTTTCGGTCTTGGAAACAAAAAGAACGGAGAAGTATTGATATGCTACTCCAAAATTTTTATATATATGAAGTTGATTTGATATTGCTAGTTTTATGGACACGAATTCATAAATCAAACCCAATATGTTTTGTATCTTCCGATCAAAATAACATGACTAGAAAGAAAATATGTGTTTCTGAATATAGTTCTCAATTAGACGCAATAAGCATCGACCGATGTCTTACTCGAAGTTTATGCATCCACTTTGGGAGATGTAAAAACAAATCTTTCATAGCTTTTCATGGAACTCAATATTTCCTAAAAAAATGGATTTATTATGTTTCGATATTTTTTCAATATCACTTTCATTATCCGATTGAATTTACTCAGATACGTATCAATTTGTTATCCGCCAGCTGTGTTTTATTCCTGGGTTACATTTCAGCTATTCATCCAGTCTCTAAAAACGTTCGGGTCGAAACCACAGTGGATTCTTACAACAGTATTTTGGGCGAAAAAGAATTTCATCCCAGGGTTCCGATTTCGCGATTAGTTAAACTTATGGAAAGGGAGAAGTTTTGCGACAGTACCGGACATCCAGTTAGTAAATTAGCCTGGACTGTATTAACAGATGATGAGATTTTGAACAGGTTTGTAAAAATTTGGAATACTTTTTCCTCGTATCACAGTGCTTCAATAAATAGAGATGGATTGCGTAGATTGAGATATATATTACGACTTTCGTGTGATAGTACGTTGGCGGGTAAACATAGAGGTACAATACGTTTTCTACGGCGTAGATTTGACCGAGAACTATCAAAAACGGTCTCTACATCTAATAAGCTTAACTCCTTTGAAATAAATCAAAGAATTTGGCATTTAAGTCTAATTCAATCTGTTTCGTTAAAATATATTGCATTAAATATACAAGTCTAATAAATCTGTTTGAAATTTTCTTTTTTTTTTCAATTCACTAAAGGTTGCTATCAAATTGATTTGATAACAAAAAATAGGAATATACCGCTACTACAAATTCTAAAGTCATATAGATACGAAAGTACTTCACCTGCTCATTTTGTTTTGAAATCGGTGTAGCAGAAAGTTATCCATTCCCAAATATTATCCTGATTTTTATTACGAATTACACTAATTTTTTATTCTCGGATTTCTTTTTTTTACTGGGTAATCTGTCAATTTTGCCAGAACGTATTTTGATTATCAGTTTAGTTACAGTTATTGTGATCGATTTATTAAACAGGGGGAGAAATACAATTTTGCTTCACAGAATTTCACTGATATCTATGCTAATCAGCGCGGTTGCTTCACTATGCCAATGGGGGGTCCACCCTGTTCCCGTCGCTTTTGAAAATTATCCGATCAGTAATTTTAGTTATATTTTTAGATTTTTTATGTTGATTTCTTCGCTATTATCGGTTCTTTTGTCAGTTGACTACATACGATGTTCAAAAACGGTTTTGGCAGAATTTTCGTTTTTCGTATTAACCGCAGGTTCAGGTGGAATGGTTCTGTGTTGGGCAAACGATTTGGTCACCCTTTATGTGGCGTTGGAATTCCCAAGCCTATCTTCTTGCTTCTTGTCTGGACATACCAAAAAGGATATAAGATCGAATGAAGCAACTACGAAGTTTTTACTGATGAGTGGAGCGAGCTCGTCTTTTTTGCTATATGGTTTTTCTTTGTTGCATGGAATTTCTGGAGGACAGCTTCAGTTTGATAAAATAGCCGATGGACTGCCGTTAAGTCAGTCTCTCCTTGCAATTCGTATCTCTATTGCGTTTATCATAGCCGGAACGGCGTTCAAACCTTCTCTTGTTCCGTTCCATCAATGGACTCCTGATGTATACGAAGGAGTGTGATTCGTTCAAAAAGCAATTTAGTTATTCAAGTGATGTAACAACATAATATTTGTTTTTTGCAGCGTCCTGCGGGCGCGCGGGAAAATAAAATTCCCTGCATTAATGGGTGCGTCAACAAATACCTCTTAACGTACCGCAATTTTCAAAAATCGTTTGACCAATAGCGTACGCGTAAAACAGAGGTAAGTCGCAGGATTTAGTAGATCCTCTCTTCATTTTATATCTAGTCATCTAGATCTTATTATTTCCATTTTTCTATAATTTTTTCTATAATTTTTTTTTTTCATTATGGGTAGATTCCGACAAAATCAGAAGTTTACACAAATTTAGCTAGAAATCCAGTTCATTTGTGTGTACCTATTTTTTTTTGTTTTCATCTTTTGATGGAAAATCGATGGGCTTAATCCCTCAAAGACTATTGATAAAATCCTTCAATTTGAAAAATCACCCCAAAATAAGTTGATGTAACAAAGCTCCCGTTCCGCTAGG